TGAGACTTGAGATGCAAGGGGCGGAGACCAGATATTCTCTCTTTTTGAATCCAGATACGCCGATCTTTCACAGAAAGAATCGCAAGGATTTGAAAGCGAGTTCTCAAACCTAAACCTATTTACCCAGAAAGAAAATAGTAAACTGGGACTGGTTTTGCCTTCCCTATGCTAGCTTTCGTGCTCACCTTTCCATGCAAAGTGAAATTATTAATAAATAGAAATTCTATCTGAAAGAAAGGTCATCCTATTAAAATAAAAGGGGTTCGGCAAAGCGGGGGCATAAAATATGCCTGACTTTATGGCTAACCTTCCTTTATAACTCCAAAGGTAGAGTTCATCTTCCAGTAGCCAAAGGAGTCTACGATAACGGCCAACCAATCCAACTCCCCGCGGCCAAGAACTACCCTCTCACTTCTCCCCTCGAGCTAGCTTAAAGAAAGGCTACTCAAAGGTCCTCACTTCTAGACACCCAAGTCTCACTCAAGAAAGAATTCTTTATCAAGTAGGCTTCCAGTCTCCTCTGAGAAGAATAAGAATCATCAGTTCGGTGCAAGAGGAATTCATTAGAAAGCGCAGCTAAGACACGGGAATATAAGACTACATGTCTGCCCTAGCAACTGGCTTCCCTAGGGGGAGTATAAAGATAGAAGGACTATGGCAGTCACTCTCAAGCAGGAAAAAAGCCGGGACAGTTCTCAACCTATAGTTATTTGACTGGGTAGACAGGACTGAACAAGAGGAAAAGATAAAAGAAGACACTTTCGCTTTCGCTGTTGCTTGGCCTTTGGCTTTCGCTTGTTAAGAAACACGGATGCTTTTATCTTTGAATGTTGGTCGAACTCGCTTGCTGTAGAGTACTCATATGATTGAAATGGAAAGTGTTTCGACCGTCCGGAGGGAACACAAAGAGACCGGCCCCACACAAAGCAAAACAAGGAAGATAGATCAATGGCACACTTATTGAGCCCAATTCTTGTTTGTCTGTATCTAAAGTTGCTAAGCGGCGAAGCCCAACCTAACCGAAATAAACTGTCCTACTCGACAAACTGGGCTCTTCACAGAAAAGTCAAAGCTAGCAACGGGAGATCTACTGCCACCAATGTCCTTCTCCATTTCCTACTCTTTGACTCCACAGAACTCACCAGTTTGAAAGCTCACACTGCCCCCCGACCTACCTCTAGTCATATTTGGACAAGGAAAGGGCAAGGATAGAGGTGAGTGAAACTTCGCAGCTCCCCTTCTTGAACAACCAAGGCACAGCTTGAAAAGCAAAGGCTAGAATAGCATATAGAAATAGGGTTCCAAACCTTGCATCAATTGGCACTATCAAGTCGGAATCAACAGCAAGAGGAAAGGAAGAAGTCCCAAGCGCGTTTACGCCGCCTCAGTAGGAAGCCATTTGAGAAAGTGCCACAGCTCCTGATTCATGTGCATAGGCTTAGAGCCAATAGTTGCCCCTGGAATGAATTTAATGGGGCCCTTCTAAGAGCTTCTTCTTTGCACTTGCTTTGGTATTTGTACTGAGAACTTCCACCCTCTCTGCCTCTATCTATTGCCCCTCATTTGCTGGCCGAAAGAAAACTTTCTTCATTCCAAGAGAAAGAAGTCGGTAACCGGTAGCCTAGCTATGTTCTTCCTATGCTGATATCAAAGCATATGTGATAGATCTGTTCCAACATGTGGTTCCTGTAAGAGATTGGTATTTAGAATAAGGAAGACCAAGTCAAATCAACAGGAAGAGAGACAAACCTATTCAGATGAGGTCTCGCATTCTTCAACGGGACATCCATACTGGGTCAAGAGGAACCCCTTAATTAGCAAGGAGCAGAGAAGCTCTCTCAAAGCGTAGAGGAAGCAGAAAGTAGATATTATCCAATCCCTGACTAGTGAGGCTGCTTAACCCAGTGAAAGAAAGAGGATCGGAGTTAAGCTTCTTTTCCCAACGGGAGGTGATCTGATCGAGTTGCAGCTCTGGAGTTCTCCTTTAGCCAAGGAGCAAAGCCACTTTCTTGAAACCGATGGGGGTGATCCCTTACAAACAACAAACAAGGGGTATTCGTCTTTCTCTATTCTAGGGGTCCTCAGCTGATGATTGAACCAGGACGAATTCTTTGCTTTGAAGCTTTGACTTTGAGTGATCGCAGGTTCATTAGCTAGTTGTTAAGTGCCGAGGTAAGAATTTCTTCTTTCTCCCTTTCTTTGTGAACTGGAACAGCTACCATAGGAGAGATGGTTTACTTTACGGAATTCAACTAGTGAAGGTTGCCGAGGTCAGCTTTTTGGGTTATCGATCGCAGTGGTCAAGCGCACAAGCAGAAAGAGATGACTAATCCCCGCGAGTTACTAAGCTCCGTCTCCGACTTGATGACTGGCTAGGGAAGAACCTTTCATCAAAGCAGATTCACCTGATTCAACAAGAGGAAGTGGGTAGATAAATCGATTCGAACTTCCGGCACAGGCACTCAAAGCTTTACCTTAGTCTCGAGCTGCTCTAAAATCTCTATAAAAAGATTAACCGCTTCTCGAGCGCTAGTAGGCCTATTGTAGCCAAGGCATATATCAAATCCTAAATTGGTTTATTCGTCTTTCTCTTTGGAAGCGGTCATGTTCTCATTCAATGCCCAGATGTCCACACAATATGCATGGGGTTAGCCGCCTCAATGGGATCTTTTATCCTGGTCAGAGGAGAAATTACCAAACGTTTAGCATTCCCGCACTTGATCTACTGTAAATTGAATTGATCTAATGTTACCGGTGGAAGTTCCAACACTACATCTTTACTTGTAAACTTTACCTTTTTTTCTTTTGGAACTGCTAGATATATATAGCTTACTGGACACTTTCAGAGATCCGATTAGGCGCTTCAATGCTGGAGGAGACTTCTTCGAGATGCATTTGACCGACCGCGAGGACTATGTTGAATGGTATGCGTCAGTGTCCACAGGACCGATCCTTCCTCCACACATGAGGATAGGGTCGAACTACGCGAGCAGAGGGGGTCAGGTCACGGATTGCTGAGCTGAGGAGATCCCCCGAGAAGAGTTAGAATGGCAGTTCCTGCTCCTTGGGAGGTCCCAAATAAATGACTACTTGAATCGGGGTTTTGAGCATAAAGATTCCACTGACCTGTAAAAAGTGGGCCTAAGCCTTGGGGATGCGGTAATACATCTAAGAAATTATTCCATCGAACATACTCAACGTGTTTCAGATATGCTATAAACCAGATGTCGTCGTCGTAGACCGTGACGAATTCATCCAATCGGCCTAAGAACATCGTTCATCAGCCGCATAAAGGTTGCAGGTGCGTTGGCCTTACCGTAATAGGGCCAAATGGCATGACGATCCATTCATATAACCCTTGCCTTGTCTTTAACGCGGTCTTACAACGCCTTCCACCACTTGGTGGTATCCCGGTCTATCTTAGTGAAGTAACGGGCTCCCTCTTCAATCCATAGTTCTGTCATCCACCCGTCGATCGTCATGAAGTATAGAATGTGCATCTCCCCATCCACCACCAGTAAAGGGGGGCATAAAAGCTCGTATCGGGACCCATGAGGGGTGAGACCCAAGCGCCATCCTCTGATCTTTCTCCTAGCTATTTTTTCCTCCCCCTCCAGCTGGCCTCTGACGGCTTTCGATCCTCCTTCCAATGGAGACTCCGCTTCCAGGGAATCAGTCCTTTCCGAACCACCAACTCAATCTCTTCCAAGCATGGGCTGACCCGCGCTACATCTCCAGAGCCAAGACACCTTCGAGAGATATAGCTGTAGCTCTTGATGGCCCGGACAAAGTCCTTCACAAGAACACCGGTTCCGCAGTTTTCCTCTCCTGGAAGCAAAGGCGGAATATAGTTCTCGGGGTTGCGTCTGCTCTTTCCTTCGTATCCGCCTAGCGGAAGCTATCCGAGTAGCGTCTTATTTCGTTACACAACTATTTGTCTAAGAGACCGCTTTTCCTACCTCCGTACACTCTTAACTCTTAAAGGCATCTTGCTTGCCCGTCCCTCCATTCCAAAGGACTGTGTTTGGGCGGAATATAGACTAGGCTAAGGAGATCCCATTGTTCCGGTACCGGTGGGCAAGTAGATGCATAAATAGGCCGGCCGATGTTTAGCTGGGCTTAGAAGCTTACTTGCAACCATTCTTCTGAGGTGAGGGATTGCTAGGCACTGACTGCACTGGATGCATTAGTTGCCGCTAGAGGCTGCGAGCGGAAGAGATTGCTAATTGTTAGAAAGTAGCCTCTCTCTGCCTTAATAGCCCGTCTGTGGTACTAATTCTTATCTTTGTCTCTGCTTTATGGTTGTTAGTTCAAGAATCAGCTGTGAATGCTACCGATACCGATACCGGAGCTGCTAAACTAAAGGAAGTGACATGACATAGTTAATGAGGAAGGGGTATGCATCGTCCAAATTCAACTGACTTCCTTTGTATTCATCCCATCTGAGATCGAATGAGGGTAATTCTTTATAGATCAGATCTGCAGCGCTTACTGATTCAATCACAGCTGATACGCATTCAATTGCAGCTACTTCGAAAAAACTGTCTATTATGGCTATGTAAAGGGACCGGCTTCCCAGAGCAGAGAGGTTAATGCCCTAGGATTGGATTCATACCCATATGGGAACTGGGCGAGGGATTCCCTGAAACCAGAGCAAGAACCTAAAAAGCGATAACAAGCTAAAAGGCGCATCTCTCTAAGCCAAGATCGTCTAGCTATGCCAATGGGGGTAATGAAACGTGGCTACCATGGCCATGGAAGTACCGACCTGAGGGACTGACTTTGAAAGGTATATTCTCGCACTTATCCAAGGACAACTTCTTCGCTAACCACCTAACCATCAGCAGATAGCGAATCCGCGGAATCCTTTGATCCGGGATTTGGATGGTTGAGACAAATGAAACTATGAAATGTTAGGCCTTTCCTCGGTTACTATATTCTTGCACCAATTCACTCTTAAGGTAAGGTGCCTAGAGGGAAAGCAAAGCAGAAAAGAAGAGGTCGAACCTCGTAAAGCGTCTTACTTTCTACTTGCTGATAGATTCTTTGGGAATCGATGATGGACTCTGAGTTAGGTGGGGATACGTGGATAGGACTCCATTCGTTTAAAGACATGATTTCCTGCATTCCTAGCTGCTCTAGCTTTGCCTTGTTATGATAGGGGGATAAGGGGAATAACTAGCTCAATGCCCCGCCTCCTGTCTTTTGAGTTAAAATATCACTACTAGGAAATACCATTTGGCGTTTATGAATGGAATCGGCTTGCCCACTAAGGGAGATAGAAAAGGTGCGATCAGAACCTCTATTCCATGAATCAATAAAGCAAACTGAAAGTCTGGCTGTGCGAGAGGCCAATATGACTATCTATATCAGTTCTTCGCCTTGGAACATCACTTTAATATAAAAGATTTGACCATCTCTCTTTTGAACAACGTGCTCAGGCAGGAACCAAAATAACCAGCAGTAGAGTACCGAGAAGAGGCTATCCGGGCGAAGGTCTTCTTTCGACGCATTCTGAACCTGAAGACTGAATGCCCGGTATGACATCCAGTAGAAGCTCAGGGACGGATTGAACAGCAGCTTTTAGGGATGCTAAGGATCTCTATCATTGGTTCATCAGAAGCCATCAAGCACGAAAGCAGCAAGGAGTGTGCTAGTGAGTCCCAAGCAAAGGAAAGAAGGACATGAGAGGCATAGAGAGGACTCAAGGACAAGACACGACTTAGTCCACGGAAATTGGATCTTCATTGGCCTTGCTGTCCGCAGATCGGTTACTCTCCTTTGAAGGAGAAGCCCGTTTGAAGGCAAGTCATGGTATCCGGGATCGGACATCGAAAGGGAAGGCCACAAGAAGTCTGCATGTGAGAATCCAAGGCAGACGACCCCAAAATGGGCTCCGCTAAGTAGGGAGAATCAGAAACTTGAGAGTCAGCCGAAGGCTGAACTAAGGGAGGCGCTGGGGATGATACGTAAACATCCACAGAGCTAGAACTTGCACCACAGGCTTCTTAGCCTTGCTACGCTTTGAGTTTCCATCTCCATCATCACCTTTCGGTTTATCTTGCTGCTTATTTGGATTCTTACGACAAGTAGCCGAGGAATGGCCAACAACATTGCATTGCGGGCAAAAGTAAGGAAGATACTCGTAGGCGAGTGACACAAACGAGCAAAGCCCTTGACGCTCAATCATAACCTGGTCTTGTAGAGGTTTGGATAAATCAATATCGACCAATCCTCACACTGACGAACCCGCTGCTGGTAGAAGCGTTCATCAATGGGAACTGAAAAGTCATCCCCCTTCTTGATAGGGACAATGTCCTCAACGAGAACCTCCGAGGCCTGTGGCTGCTTGGCTTGAAGTAACTGCGCGAAAGTACAAGCAGGCGTCGAATGGGTAGAGACAGGTAATCCAGAATTCAAAGGAGGCGCCTGCGAAGGCGGAAAATCCAGGTTAGCAGCGTTAGGGTTCCCCTTATAGAGATAAAATAGAATAAGAATCAAGCTAGCGCCAAGCAAAGGGCGATGAGAAGTGCACAGAGAGAGCTTTCAAGTCAAGATGTCAGATCGAAAGCCCCCGGAATTGGAAGAGGAAAATCCTGTCACCATAGTGGGAAGTAGGCTCTATTAGGCATTCTTGGGTCTACAATCTCACTAAAAGAATTCCGAGACTTACAGCAAGCATTAAAGGCTCTACTTGAAAGCTAGTAAAAAGTGAAATAGGGGCTCTGACTCTTCTACCGCACCGGTTACCGATTTTCGTGAAAGGGCTTATGAAGGACGAAGTCACTTTCTCTACCACTTGGGCGAGCCAGCTATCGTTCGAGCTCTTTTTCCTGAAGCGATTCCCCTTCCTTCCTTAGATTGATTGGACTCCTTTCTATCTCTTTAAAATCCTAAGCTTGTTTTCTTTGTAGTGGTTAATTGCCCCGTGTCCTATCCTAATATAAAAATATTCTAACTCTCGTTCCGGGTCGGGCATAAAGGGAAGGTCTTGCAGAGCCTAAACACCTATCGATTGTGTTAGTGAGTGAGCAATCACCCCGTCTATCCTTATCTTATAGAGTTCAGTTTAGTGCTTATTACTGGTTGGGGGGAACCCTGCAACATAAGAGTTGACTCTTCCTATGCTTTTAGTAGACTAAGACTCAGACTAATGAATATATTAGCACTGCAAGGGTAGGAATATTCCTAGTCAACTATTTTAATACTAAGAAGACTTTGATTCCTACATCGTTTGTATCTCCGATCCTCAATCCGTTGATTCCGAACCCAGGGCAAGCAAATAGGCACCTTTCCCTAGAGTTCTTTCTCGGGGGCTACTAGTTGCGGCTCTGAAGTTCCCGATTTAACAGAGTTAGATAAGCCAACTCCTACCTTTTCAGAAGTCCGGAGAGCGGTAGCCTAGCCTCTTCACATCCATCCTAGATATGGCACTTTCTTCTAGGGCCACATCCCAGTATATACGAGCAAGACCTCATGGCATGAGATCTTCTTTCCAATAGGTCCCCTTGAGGCCGAAAGAAACTTGCTTTCCTCTGCCGGTAGTAGACTCAAGATAACTCCCGTTCAAGCGAAGAATTGAATTGAGGCGAAGACTAGTATAGTAGAGGAGTTTCTTCCGTTGTCCCAGATCCGTGTATCCTAGAGCCCCAACCTAACCCCGCGGCAAACGAAATCGTTAGTTTGACCGGGTCCATGGACTCGCCGGGCGTTGAAAGGCTCGTTTGTCAGTAATATGATTTGTCGGTGCCATATTCATTTGTTGGTGCCACGGCTTAGAATTTTCCCGAGAAAAGGCTTGCTCTTTTGCCCTTACACCCCTCTCCCCCTACTAGCTAGGGAGAATCAACTGGGCCTTATAGGGCCTAAACGAGCGAAGGAAAAAGAAATCGAATTTTATGTTCATGTCCGGCCTAAAAGAGCGGTTAGAGCTGTTAATGAATGTGTATAAATAGACATCCGATCCCGAGATCGTTAAGTGTTCTGTGCCCTAGATTTCAAATCTTCAATGTATGGGGGATCTCAGTAATATCAGCAGTTTGCCTCACCCTCTCTTTGAGATTGGCTATGGTGGACACAAAACGTGAGTTTCTCAGGAATCATCTTTCGTTCTAGTCTAGATGGGCCCTTCCCTTCTTTGTCCGCCTTCTTTATAATAATAATATGGCAACCCGCGGCTGAGCCGAATAGAGTTGCTTTGTTGGTTGGAAAGATTGAGGAAGAGCTCTGAACATAACTACAGTTTGCACCTCTGATGAAGAAGGTGAAGCTGGAAGTCTTATTACGTCTTTCCCCTCTAAGTCGATGTAGCGAACCGAGAAGCCAAGTCGCTTCAAGGCCACAAGGCCAACTTCTACCATTGATTTCTCCCCTGGCACTGCCCATGTCCCTAATCTCTTTGTTTGGTTTGGGTTAAAAACTCTGCTTTCCAGACCAGGTCCAATTTCCGTTGTTCCTAGAGTTTGAAGAGTTTGGAACCCCAGGGGCAATGTGTGCTCCTTGTTTCCGCTGTTGTGTGGAAAAGATCGAAGAAGAGTTCCGGCCTTACCACCGGGGTATAATAATAAGCTGCTTGTGCTTTCTTTCAATGGCTTGTTGGGTTGGGGCAATGGATGAATGATGGGAGGGCGAAGCTCTTTGTTCCAGTTGTTCCTGACGAGTTCAGGTTTATGAGCTGTTAGCGTAGGAAGGGAGGAAGGAGAAGAGTTGATGAATGAGCGGCCTTTCTTTCCATAACTGGATAATCCAAGTATCCGGCCCACGCCCTAGCACGCAAAGTAGAATCAATCTATCCTAGCACGCCCCTCAGTGCGCTTTGTCCTTCTTTGCCGGCTTTAGCTGCTATCAATGAGACAATGCCCAATGGAGGGCTATGAAATGGGTGTAGCATATATAGCGGCATACCCCTTTAACCTAGGTGGAAAAGAGATCTATTGATACCCACCATCAGTTTACCCAGAATCCAACCTGGATTACCAGGTGAGGAAGATGGAAGTATAGGTAACGTCCAATCTTCTCCTAGTTGAGCAACCATATCATACACTCTCCAAAGGAGCCCCCTTAAGCTTAAGTTAGGGAACTTAAACAGCTTCTTTCATGAGTCGTAGCGCTACCGATACATGAGCTAGAGAGTTCCAGGAGCTAGATAGAAAGCAACTCAGTTTGAGCATGACAGAGGAGGTAGCTGACATCCAATTTCACCAATACTAAACCCATCTTCAACATCCCTATAGGGATTGATTTCAACTATCCAACGATTAGCGCTTGTGCTATTCCTTTAGTCCACGGGGACTACTTGAAAAGAAAAGGGCTATTCTAAAGAAGGAAAGAAAGCCACGAGAGCCGCTTGTCCAGCCAGTTAGCAGCTAAGGAGCTACTCTAGAGTTCCTTCCAGTCGGGAAAGAGTTAGCTTAAGCTTAAGACCGGTAAAAGTCAAGTAAAGGGTAGGGCAGATCTAGTCGATACAGGTTTACGCGAGACCGGTGCCTTAGATTATATAGGATAATATCCGGTGGTGGATTGAAAGAAATAAGGATAGCAAGCAGGTCCACGTCTGTCTATCAAACCTCAAACTCGTAGCTTCGAGGCAAGACTAAGGCTCGACCTTGCTCCCCCAATGGTGCCTATGATCAGTCTCAGTTGGAACTGATTGGATCACTAGTAACGAGTCTACTCTCCTTGGTGGCCCAAGAATTAGGCTCTGACAAGACCTCTATTAAATAAAAAGATCTAAGGTTGGGCTATTCTGTTTTTTGAGTTTATTGAAAGGGAAATCCGATGTTGACACAGAGATTTGATATGGCAAAGATAGCGTCTACCTTGCTTTCACGGATTCCTCAATCATCCAATCAATCCATTGAGTACGATTGATTGCTGTCTTCGCTCATCCAAACAAGAAGTGGGAAAGAGCTCCTAATGGCACGGTTTCGGCTCACCTTCCTCCACTATACATGAATGGTCACTCGAATTGGATATGTAACGCGTAAGAAGAATGACAAGCGCGATAGCACGAATAGCAGGTGAAAAAAAGGAAAATCCATCATGAAAGTCACCTCTTGATCAATGGTATTTAGTTCGCGTCGGTTCATGCCATAAACGAGATTGACCCAGAGTGTAGTTGGTGAGGCAGTTTGCGAAAGAGCCGATGATCGAGCAGAAGGCCAAAAGCCATCTGGGACCTCCTCCGGGAAAATGTCTCATCTAAGCTTCTTAGTCATCAATGCGGTGAAGGTTATATATAAATAAAAAAGATCTTTCTGAGAAAGAATCTTTGTTTATGGGATTTAGACATGTGTGGACAAAGATGTGGTCTTTCAAATGTTGATTTAGAGACGCCCCTCGGGATCAGGATCAAGAGTTTCGCCCCCTCACGTATCTATGCTATGCTTTTCGTGCGTTTTCGTGGCCATACCTTACATCGACCTCTGAACCGATTCCGAAAGAAAAAAGAGTCCTGTTCCCGAGTCATGTCCTAAGGGAGGATGCCTGGGGTCTTACAATTGGCTAAGGTGCCCAATTTCCTACTTCTCTTGGTCTCTCCATTACAGACTTTATAGTAAGAGAGGCTTTTCCATACCCATTGAACTGAGCATTCATATCTTGGGAAATTCCATGATGTGAGACTCAAACTCTGAGCATCCTTCTTTCTAAAAGGATCTCAATGGCATGACTTTAATCAAAAGATTCCACTTTTTCTGGGAATTTCATTCTAACATATTTATCAATAATGGTTGACCCTACCCGAGAATCAGCTAAGCCCTTTTCTTAGGAAACCTCAGTCTCGAAAGGCCTTGTTCACATTCCTTTAATCTTTTTCATTAACTTGCATGGGCGGATAAAGAGGGAAGCTTCAAAGCGGTAGCATGTGGAATAGCAGAAGCTGATAGCATTATGTCTCTCTAAAATCCCTTTCATATATGACCTGTCTGTCAAAAGACAGATTCAAGCAGGGCAATTCAATTAAGGTATAGAGAAAGCTCCAAGCAGCTACCATTGATCAACCTGCTTCGAGATAAAGCTGAATAGGCTGGAAGTAAGCTCTCCTTGGGAAAGAAAAGAGCTTGCAATGCGGGCTACTCTATTGGATCCTATTCGTTCGGCTGGGCTGGAAAATGGCTGCCTCACTGCGTGGACTCCTACCATCGAAGCAAACTAGCCTGGCCCAACATGTAATTTCTCCATGAAATGGGCTTACCCTATGATTGCCGGCTGACAAAAGAGGTAAAGATTGAAACACTCCTTATTTGGTTTGGCTTGCCTAGAATCCCAGTTCTATTAACCGATGGGAGAATCCAAATATGATGAGAATTCTACTTCTGGCCCTCGCTCAACCATGGCTTCCTCTTCAAGATTCGACCCATTTCTCGATGCTGGAGCTTCCTCTGCAGCCTTGTCAGACTTGAATCTGGATTCAGCTTGATCTTTCGCCTTGTTCTTCACTGATTGTTCTCTGTCACCCTTCCCTTCAACGGATCTTGTCCAAGACCTGCGCTTTCAGCTTATGGTCTAAGAGAAGAGAGTTCTGTTTAGCAAAGAAGCATACTGGAATGAGAAAGAACTTCAGTCAAGCGAACTCTCAGTGATGGAGGAATTTTCTTTGCTAATGGGCAAGGTTACTGCTTTTTACAGGAGTAAGTAGGTCTCAAAGGTTCAAGTCAGTGGTAATCCTTCTGTCTGTCGAAGAGTATGCCTGCCCTGTCCTTCCTTCGTTTAAGAAAGTAGGCTGTTCTCGAATAAGCGCTCTTTGGTTTTGATTCAAGATATTACCGAAGTAGAAAGAGAAGTCCTTTGCCTTAGCACGGGCTAGATAGGGCACCAATCAATAGCAGCACACCTAGGCGAGGTGCGAAGCGCATTTCAGGTTCTACCACGAAAGTCTGAGTAAGGCCTAGACACAAGAATAGTAAGCATCTTCCTGACTGACTGTGTCGACCTTACTGGGTGCAGAGTCCTCGACAAGATATTCTTGCTATTTTAAGAGAAGATCATCATTGGTCTGACTTAGGCCTTGATGTCTTTTGATTTCAGCTTTCAATGCCCGGAATAGGAAATGAGATGATTCGATAGTGGGAACTCATAAGCGCTCATCCATTCTATGCCGGTAATCGAGGAGGCTATGCTTAAAAGATTGCATTCGACGCCGGTGATCAATCAGGCAGGATAGAATTTTCCCTTTCCGACCGGTCTTTGAGTAGAATACCCCTTCTTCCGCCTACCCTTGACTGGGGTTGGCTAGGGCCTTTTATTCATAATCATAGTATGTGGCTATCGCTCCTACTTCTGCTTGTCATTTTAGTACTTGTAATGTCTTTGGCTTCACGCTCCGCAACCTATCGGTCAAGTGTCTACGCTACTCACCTTTGAAATTGAGTGGCATTTGGGCCCATAGATAGAGTCATCCCATCCAATGCCTTTTCCTTAGCTTCTGCTTTCTGGCTTTCTGCAAGAGAGGTGCCAGGTTCATCAGGGTCGAAATCAAACCTGATAGAAGATTCATCAACGCTGGGCCCCAACCTAGTAAAGGGGCTTGAAGATTGAGGGCTTTCCTAAGTAGAAGGCATGGAACTAGCGCTTCGCACTTGACCTTTCCACTAAGCTCTTGGAACCTTTCTATCCCGAGCCGCTCACTTGGTTTGGGTTGTATTCCGATCCTAGAAACAAAGCCAAGAAAGGCTAGTCCTAGTCATCCTTCTTGATAGATTTCTTCATCAAAGCAAAGAGAGGTTTCAGTCTCAGAAGTGGCATTCAGTTCTCCTCTGCCGATGCTGCTACGCTTCTCTGATCGCTATGCCCTCAGAACTACATCCCCGGATTGGTTGATGTTATCTCAGTTGATGTTTGAAGCATAGTTCAAGTGAAAAAGATCCCTATCAGGTGAGTGCCGAGCCTTTTGATTAGCCGCATTTATGACTTCTCAAAGTCTGGCCTGGCCCTGCCACCTCTACTTCTACTACGATCAGTTTCGAGCCTGGGAAAAATCACTCTTTTATACGCTATTTGAAGTTGGAAGATTCCATTAGTTATCTTATGATATTCTATCTATCATCGGGACAGGAATGGAGTGACCGAGGGGACGGACGAGGGGAAGAAGTTTCTACTATTGCTATGACTGGCAAGCAAAGAGGGAAGACTAGAAAAGAGACCCGCTTTCGCGGGGGAATATGAGATAGCGACTTTACTTATTGACCTTCATGAGCATGGGTGACTGCATCTCATCTTTCATTTCTGATTGAGAACATTATGAACCCGAAGCCCTCACGATATGACAGAAAGATGCCACCAAGCGCGAAAGAGTATCGACCTCAGCCTGCCTAAGGAAATGGAATCGGGGATCAACTTCTCATTCTATCTTTAATCGAGAATCGAGAAAGCCCTCACTCTTCAAGTCCTTTTGCCATCAGCAAGTGAGTCTGCCCGTCTTTCAGGAATCACAAGCTATCACGGAAAGAGAAATTTGGTCACTAGGAAATCCCCAAGATCGGGGCTAAGAAGTTGGAGAAAGAAAGCCACGGTGGATTGATAGATTACTAATCTGGCCCCAGTCTTTGACTGAGGAAGGGACCCAGCAAGTCAAGTCAAATCCGGAGACGACCTTCATTTGAGAAAGTAAGAAGATATTGATTGGCAAAAGCCCATTGTCAGAGAGATGAAAGAAAGCAAAGGATTCGAGGAGTCATCCCATGATCTAACCGGGATAGAAATCGAAATAAACGGAAAAAGGAGAGACCAGAACAGATGCGCCAGCTGTCGAGATTCTCCAATTACTTGACGTTGCGAAAGACATAATCTGAGGTCAAGCAGGAGCGGCCACTGAACCCGTTCTAGCGTCGTGGGATGAACCAGAAAGAGGATCAGAACATGAAAGTAGGGATTGGCCCCCCTGGGATTCCTGAGGTTGACCCGCCTTCGAAGAATCGGGCAACAAAGATTCAATAAAGATATGTACATATATCTCCACAATACAAAGGTCCGAAATTGTGTCCGTCTAAGCTAAGTAGCCGACTCTTGGAGGTCTAGTCAAGCCTGATAGAATACCTAAGCCTAATTAGACCGACAAGGAGAAAGAGGGGCTTACTTGGTGGCAGGTTGCCTTCTTCTATCCTCACCTTGCTTCCTTTAGGCCTGGGATTACTATCTCCTTGTGAACAGGGTTTCTGGTAGAATGAGTCCTAAAAGGCTGGGAAAAAGAAGCAGGGACTAAGAACCTTACGATAGCACGCTTTCTTTATAGATCATATATCCCCTTGGAGTAAGAACCGATAGCAAAAGAGATTCTAGCGTAGGTAGACTCAGTCCTTATTTATTATAGATCTAAACCCAGGGAAGCTAGGGTTTGCCCGCTCTCCTCCAACTTCTTAGTCAATCTTCTTAGCGCCTCGGTTACAATAATGACTAGAAAAGAGGATAGTGGGTCCCCTTGTCGAAGACCCCTGAAGCTGGTTAAAATTGGGCCGTAGATCATGACCATAGCTATCCTCGCAGCACCGAACTCTACTCTAAGCGAGTGGTTCTTCACGAAGAATAGTTGGCATGCCTCCGGACTATAGGACAGCAAAAGTCAAAGTGGTTCGATTGATTTCCGAATCCTGTTGCTTGTGAGCTCCTTTCCGCATTTAGGTCATCTGACCTTGCCCAAATGAACGTGAACGAAGTATGCTACAACCTCGGTCAAAGTTTTATGTTTTAGCTTCCGGTGTATAATCATCATAGGAGGGCTCTTAGTCTTGGTAGCCTGTAGAAAGAAAAAAATTCAAGGAGTAAGAATCCCTAGTTTTTCTTTTGATATCCGTAGGTAGAGAAAATCCATAGAAGAGGAACGGGCTAAGGGGAAGAATCATATGATCTCGGAGATGGGTATCTTATTCAATTAGAGAGACCGGCCTGCAACTCTAAAGTTGTCCCCTTTCTTTAGCAAGTCATTCAGTCTCAGTTTGGCTGTCATCGATAGTCAATCGTCGATCGAGATGGCAGCCAGGATTGTGAATTCGTCACGATTCAATTCGAATCCAGATAACTAACTGGGCACACATCAGTGGCACATGGCGCGAGATGTAGCCCTCCTCTCGTAATGGCAACACCCCGCTAGCTCTTTCAGAGCCTCACCTGGCCCGCCTACGCTCGTATGGTTCGTGAAAGCCCGCCCTACCCTGAGCCCCTTCACACACAGAACTTTGATCTTCTCTGAGTCACTTCTATCTTCTTTGTTTTCGTAACCTTCTTCTTTCTAAGAACCGCTCTATTTTTGAGGCCAGTGAATGTTACCCAAGCAAGTCTTGGGATCAATAAAATCTCTAGTGTCCTCATATTTTATTTGATTTCGTGGACACTAAAGGGTTGGATGTCTCCATCTATTCTTTATTCCTGGCTATCTCACATGTACTTCATGCACTGGTGGAGAGTAAACGGGACTACATAATAGTTGTGAAACCAGGGCCAGTACCTTGTAAGATGTGTCGGCATTGATAATGTAGACCTTCGCCTTCTGACTGCCCCATTAAATATTTAATAATGAGAATAAGCAGACTAACTTAGACAGGGGGCAACAACAACAAACAATCGATTGGACAGGTTTACATCCATGGTTACGCTCGAAAGACAATCTTGACAGACAATCCTACTCCCGCAAAGGGGTACTACTACGGGCTTCAAGCTCCAATTCAAGTCGCTCCCTTTGTTGACTTTCCAGTAATCTTCGACCACCTACAGGAGCAAGAAAGAGAAACTACAGGAAACTAGTAGACGTTACGCTCTTCCCTAGCAGCCAGATAGATCTAATGGGTTCTGTCCTATCTTGTTAGAACCCTACAGGGTTAGCACATTCCTCAGGTATCTGTACTGACAGGTGAGATAAGGGGCCGCCCAGGTTTAGAACATCTTCTAATACAAGTAATACAAGGTAAGATAACCTCTTATCTTACCTTGTATTACTCTCTGCATCGTAATCAAAAAAATAGGCATACGAATCTGCGTAATCAAGGATCGATCGTAAACCAACCTCAACTGAAGCCGAGGAGCTGAAATCGACACTTGAACGAAAGCGGGTAAAATTGGCATAGATTTGGGTGCTTTGTCTTGATTCATTTCTTTGCTCAACTGCCTTTTAAGGTAGCTGGTGATTCCTTGTAAACTCCGAATATGCTAGTCGAGATGTCTCGAATGCGAATGGACTAGATGCCTGAACCTCGGTCAACTAAGTTGTAGTATCCATCATTGGAGCTAGGCCCTTCCCGCTTTGCAAACAATCTCTTGGTGCTGTTAGGAAGCGAGGCACACCTTTCTCCAAGCTTCCCAATGGGCCGGTGCCTTCTATATAGTTTGAATCTCCCCTGTTTTGGGGAGATCAAGTAATAAATAATATCCTGCTCGCAGGCCCAGGCCGACTAAGACCGGATTCAATAGAACCTCGCTCATGAACCCATTTTTTTGGAAACTTAGAAGACCCCTCTCAAGGTAAGGTAGTGAAGTCACCCGATTGAAGAGGAATAAGAGATTCGATTTGAAAAGGCTGTAAACGCCAAAGCCGGATGGATTGCTTGACACGACACCGATTCCCAGATCAGGCCATATCTGATACCGGTTGGACATATTCATTAGTGAAGGACCAGGCCCATGCCAGCACATGGCACTGATAGAAAGATATATGTTTAAGAAGGATTTTCCCTATCATCGCTGGCGAATTCCGTCACCCACTTTAGCTTCGTGTGCATAGCCTTCCTTTTGCCTTCGGGAGAATAGATGTCTAATGAACTTCCCCTAGAAAGACTTGGGAACCCCATGTATAGTCTAATCTTTCTCTAAACGCAAGAGCTAACTATCTATCCTATCCGTAGGAGCAGTATCTAAAGAAAGTCCCTTAGGGGATCTTTGTACATTAGAAGATCCCGACTCTTTCCTAAGCAGATGCTCTGCAGCGTCCACGTGACTCATACCTAGGATGGGTGGCTCTCCATCTGATTCGTGAACTCACCCAGACCGGAAGAAACTTTCCCTCCGAAAATGCTGAGTCGAGAAAGTGGTCACTGAACCGAATTCAGATGTGTATTTCGAGGTTCTTTATGAATCGGCTCTAGAGTAGCATTCGACGTCCTGGCTTCACTACCGATTCCATTCCACCTTTTTTTCTCTGCTGACTTATTCTCAGTAATTAGCTTAGCCCCTATTCTACTTGAGTTAGTTGTAGCAGCTGACGACAGGACGATAAGACAATGACAATCCAAGTTTGATTCCTTGGCTCCCATTCTCAACATTCCGCTGCATCTTCGTAGTATTTGATTCCCTTTGGTATTCCAGTTCTTTTGATTCCTTACGAGAAATTATTGAAGTGAACTTATCAAAGAAAGAGAGAGTTGTGGCAGCCAGAGTCTTACCGTAGACTTAGACGCGGCGTGACTAAACAAACACAAGCAATTGGTGAAGCCCATATTCTATTCTGAGATTTTGACATTCGCTCGAAATAAGCAAAGTTATGTTCTTTAGCATTGTGTGCGAAGTGGATAATCCATCCCAAAGCCTTATTGATAGCAGGGATTCGTCCTATCCACCACCCAAGCAAAGCAAGCCAGCCAACAAAGATTGCTCCAGTAATCCAGGATATTGCTATCCCCTAGGTCTTGGCTATTCCGCCTAACCCTTGATCTCAGTTGGGATATTACCCGAGTATCTCTTATTTGATTTAATGCATGAATTAACTTCTGCTTATTCTCTGAAATTAGAGGAATGACTCCTGAGACCATCCTTAATCCTTGCAAACTTTGTAGTAAATCCTTCTTAGTTTAGTATATGATACTCGTGATGGTGCTACACTTTGATAACCTATTGATGAGAGTTGCGTATCCTTATAAGTAGATCTCATTTTACCTAACGAAATATTAGATGAAGTTTGACCTGGTACCATTTTGTTGGATGGTGAATTAAACATGAGTTATAGTTTTTTCCTTATCAGAGGTGGGCGGACCTTTACTCTTACTAAATTCTATTTCATATTTGTGCAGCCGCTCTAACTTCTATTGAGAGGCCCTTCGGGGAGAGAGCCATTATTGGGCATATAGAAAGACGTACTCTTCTGTGCCCCGACTACGTCCTATTTTTTGTACCAAAAGGCCGACACTAACAGAGCAGGCCTACTAGCAAATCTAGGAGTGACCGGAGGGCTAGGAAAGGGGAAAGTACTGAATAAGACTAACAGATAGGCGCGCACAATAGAAAGAATAGAAGGAAAGGGGCCTGGTCCTTTCTATGTCCCCAGTTGCATTTGGTAGGCAATCCAGAGGCAGGAGATCACCCAATGACTCACTCAATCTAAATGGAGTGAGGCCTAGCGTCGGAGTTGCGTAACTATGATCAGGTAGAAAGCCTCAGTTAGCGTGACCGGGCTATGAAGTTAGCCCCTTCGGGTTTACTTGGGTTGAGCAGACGATCATGCGGACTATTTTTCGTCTTAAAGATCATCAGCTCTTGCTCTCTTCTCTTTGGCAGTCAGATAGCGGGCAAGGACAGAGGTTATAATAGATTAGATGTTCTGCTAGGCTATAGGACTAACAGCGGCAGCTGCAACCTATATATCCGATGCGCTTATCTGCTGTAGTTTATGTCCTTCTGAGTACTGGTATTAAAATCAAAGAAATTCTTAAGAAAAGATGCAGTAAAGAGAAGAACTCCTAGGGCTCTCTTCTCATAGCGTAGCAAGCTCGTGATCCCCCTCTATCATCGTATGAGGGGAGCGCGAGAGCAGCGTAGCCGCACTATCCTTCTTTCAGTTCTTCCAAGGTTTCTTTCCTTTCCCTCCATACTGGTCTAAGGGCTTCTCTCTTTTATAGTAGGAGGTTTGCTATGTCTACACCCGATTCTATTACCAAATCACCAAATCCGTTGTCTATCCTAATTGGTTGTACCCCTCTGAGCTTGAATATGAGCTAAAAGCAGTTTGCTCTTCCCGTTGTTAGTGCTAGTTCGATTTCAGATTTCTAAATCGAATTCATACTTATAGAAAGTAGAAAGAAAACTACATTGGATTTGATACATGAAAACAACCGGAAAGAGAAAGACCAATTACTACATGTTAGCGAAGGCGACCAAGCTAAGCTACGCGGTTCGGAAGCCTTTTTTTTGCCCCTTTTGTACTGTATTTGCTCCTTCGCATCTTGGCATTCCGGCTGTGGGAAAAAGTACCTACCAATAGCACCTGAGAGAGAGAATAACTGATATCAAATAACTTCTATCTAGAAGAATCGGAATCAGAGTAGTAGCCATGACACTAAATGATTCTATAAATCATAAAAAGCGTTAACCAAGAGAATAAATACCCTTCCATAGTTTTCCGAAAAAACCTGCTGTTAGCAAGTTTCAGTTTTTAAATTAGTGCACATGAAAAAGGCTTACGACTCATAGGTTCTGCCCGTGAATCAGATCTGGGCTGTTCCGGACAGTTGTGCAAGAGAGAGCTGCTGCCCTAGTCGAAAGTTGAAGCGGTTGGCAAGAAGTTCTTTCCCAAAGAAGCATTTAACGATTTTCCGATCTATGTCATATTAACCGATTCAGCGACATTAGCCCCCGAAGACATGATCAATAGTAAAGAAGTAAACATGGTACGAATGGGATTGAGAAGTAAACTCTCGCCCTCTACCACCACGCGCAATAAGCCAAAGAGGTTTTAACCCGATAAAAAGCTTTTCTGTCAACAAGCCGTGTCCTCATTGAGCTTCAAACCGAAATCGGTGGCAAAGCGCTCCGCATGACCCCAATCCGGAGAACACGAAGACAGAAGCATGTCTCGCACCATACCCATATGATAACAAGTGATTAATCTTCCATCCGGGAACCTTAACCAAACCTGAAATGGGAGTGGTAGGATACTGCCGGGAGAGAGCGCCACAAGGATGTGGTAATACCAGTGTCTATTATAATGAGGACTCACGTGCTCTGGTATTGCAGAATATTTAATAAACCCAGTTTCACGAACTCTCATAGAGAGCTGCAGAGACGTCAGTCCAAGATTTCGAAACACCGGCCCCCATGTCCAGCAGTAGCCCTATGAGGTACCGCTTAAGCCAAGTAGCGCGGTCTTCGGGAACAGGATTTCTCTCTCCGAAAAAAAGTCTTCCTTTATTCGTCCCTGCGGGCGAACTGATCCAGTTGAAACGTCAACTACATTTCTACCCCATCCCTCTAACAACCAACCTTGATGCAGCATCTAGGTAGTTCTCATCAGGAACCATTGTAACGAAGTAGGTAGAAAATTGAGCATGTGTCCTCTCAATGCCTAAAACCCTCTTCTTCTTTCTCCACTGTCGTCCCGCTTTCAAATAGGTTTTGTATTATGTACGATTGGAGAATCATTCTTTGGAAAAATCTTATGAACTATCTTCCCCACCGCCCGCTGCCCAGACTCAGATTCTTTCTTATCCCGCTATGGGCTTTGATGCTTACGCGCGCCTTAGCACGCGGAACTTTGCCTATACCTTACCTGCCGCCCTTAGTTCTGACTCAGTCTATCTTTTGACTGATTTTTACGCCCTCCTGTATCTTTTTTTTTCTCTCAACTTTCTTAGTCCAGTTGATGCTCATCTTTCTGGTATGTCCAATCTCAAAAGGCGAGATCTGACCCTACTCGCTGTGTACTTGACTCCAATACGTAAATAGAAAACTCGGGTAGGGGTTTTCTGTCCCTCCGCTGATAAGGCGGCTTCTAGAGCACGTGGTTCTATCATACTACTTGTCTAAGGAACCAACAATTGTTGGAGGATGGCTACGTTAGGGACCTGATCGTGGACCACCCCTTTAGCGTTCTTTCTCGTTATTATGCCTGTGATCATTCCTCATCTTATCTGGCATCGGTTGTTGCCTACCGTTGATTCAATAGTGGCAGCATAGTCATGAATTACACGAAAGTAGCCCCTTTTTAAGGAGTGGATGGATCGGGCAGCCGTGCTGGACTTCGGGATGGAGCACCAAGAAAGGTAGGAGAGGCATATGGGGGATGGATCAGTAGAAGCCTAAGGCAGCCGGATCTCCTAGGGGTATGGTTCGCCGAATAGCAAAACTCAATCTTCCAAGCGGACATAGACCCGATTCATTCCTAAGCTTGCTTTCTTGCAGCACGATGATCAGTCCGAGAGTGCTGGGCATTCATCTCTAGCTTTTACAATGGTTATTTCATTCGCCGGATATTCACCAAAAGAAAGTGCTCGCTAGCCATAAGCGGAATGACTTTCTTGATATGGACCGATCGAAGCCCTTAAGGACAGCTTACTATGATCAATAGCTAGACCCCGAACCTATTCCCAGTTTCCGAGCTTATATCATTGGTCAGTTTCCTGTTTCCCATGGTCTATCATTGGTCCGGTCCTTCAGAGGCAGGAGAAGTACAAGATGCAAGCTCATAAACGAGACGGTAGGATGGCGCTAATGCCAGGCGATCATTCGACTTCGGCTAATGGAAAGTGGAACTTAGAAATAGCTTCTTAAGAAAGAGATATATAGTAGCGCTTCCCCCTCCTTAGAATGGTAATGGTTCGTTCTTCGCCAGAATCATCTCCAGGGAGTGCTGCTCCGTCTTCGCCTTGACCTTGTGCTGGCCGCTTTTGTACAGCATGAAGGGGGGAAGGTTCCGTCTCTGTTTTCTCTTTTGCTGCGAACTCTTCGTAGTAAGCCCGGGATTCTAGAATCCAATCTCGCACACAAGCCCGTGGTCGCAGGCCACATTTAGCGGTGGAGGAAGGTGGAACTTTGACACGAGAAATTGCGTATAGAAGCATATTGTTTCGATTGGATAGGTGCTCTTTGTCCTCGACCTATCACCCACTGGCCTTAGCCTTGCGCTTGTTTGCGTCCACCACTTAAGAAATAATAAAGAAATCGAATATATGATCGCACATGAGGATTGGATCAGTAGTTCGCGCTTGGTGGTCGATAGGCATGCCATTTGAACGCTTTTTCATAAACAGCGACGGACACGATAGCTTGAAACACAGGGTTGTGTTCAATGAGCTCCAGTTCTGGTTCGTTCTCCATCTCAGACTTCTTTTTTTCTTTTGAATCTGTGCTTAACAGCCTTGGTGGCATGATTTCACATCTTTCCTTTCCGGCTATAGATAAGCGTCTTTTTGATGCCATCGACCCGGCTCTTCTTTGTTCGAACTTTACACATTCAAAGAGTGGCCAAGCTAAACAAGCAAGCCAGACAAGTTCAGTTTATAGAGTCAGAAGTTCGAAAGAGCTTGGGGGTTTCCCTGTGACTAACTCAGAAGACTTCTACTGTTAGCCATTGAGCTAAGTCTCCAAAAAGAGGCACAACCATATTTCTATTTATTGTTAGTTGGCTTGGTTGTGCGATCAGCTAAATGTTGCTACTATTTCTAATCCATGGCTCGCTCAATTATAGCACTAAGACCTTTTTCGTACAAAGATGCTTTTAATCGCTCTGATGGGACGATCTGATCGAGAGAAAGTCATCTCGGTGAGGAATTTAGCTATGCTACCCTTTTTTTTAGGCTCTAATGGTTGTACTGATGTAGCACAATAAAGGGCGGTTCCAGCCCCGCATAAACCTTATTTCGTGCTTACAGAGCTCGGACTTTGATCAAGAACACCATCCGCTTCTAGTGAAGGGAGTTATTTTCCCGGAATTGATAGAAAGAAATCAGTTCCACCATTCCTTCTTAATGACATTTCTCTCACTGCTTCTAAAAATCGCTTATGGCTTTTCTGTCCGTCTTGGAATGACTGACTTAGTCACACTTTTCAGAGAAGGCTCAAGAGCTACACATGGGTTCTGATAAAAGGGGATTGCTAATTTATCTTATCTCAGACCCGAGCCGAAGAGAGTCCCAATTGGCCCAATGCCTCTTCGACAAGAAGAAGCGGAATATAGAGCTCGAAACCTCTTTTTCTGTCTTTTTTCTGGATGAGATCCAATCCCGACATCAGGAGCAGCTCAAGCAACCTCTATTACTAAGAGGAATCACGGGTTCGCTCGGGTCAGTTGGAAAACCCCAGCCTTTGTCCTTCACCACAAAACAAATAATGGAATGGTAAGCCAACTAATTGACGACTATACAAGCTGTATACCGGTCGATAGACCGATGAGACCTCTGTTTGATCTTCCAAATCCATTTGAAGACAACTATTTGAAACTAGAAGAGAAGGAAGTACCAAGAAAAAAGTCTTATTAGCGAGGAGATAGTCGAAATCACCTTAGTTTTCCGTAGGTTGGAATGAATAAATTGATGATTCCCCTTTCTCTCACCGCAAGACGTAGTCTTTTCAAATGATCCCCACCTAAGCGCCCCCCTTTGCCAAGGTTAGGCTGCTCCTGTATTGTTAGTTGAGTTGGTCTGATTAGACACGAGCTGGAATTCTCACATTGGTGTGTGGCTAAAGCCAATAGTTATGGTTTTTCTAATTCGCACTGATATAGGAATAAGCGACTTAAGCGACCACAGATGATTCAACTGGTTAGTTCGCGTCCGTACTTGCTTCCCCTTTTTCCATCCTTTCTCGTTCACTTTCACACACAGGCTTCATGCTTTCTTGCCCTCAACCAAAGGGCAATCGGGGAATGAGCAAGTACATAGCACGAAAGAAGGTTGTAGCGGCGCTGGAGCATCTCCATGTTGAGACGGATATCCAGATGAAAAGGAGGTGAATCAGAGGGAGAGATCGATGCTCTTGAACTTGATAGATATGGCAAAAGCCCTTATAAAAGGGATGATTTGTAGATCGGATCTCGTCTCTTAGAAAATGCCATCGACTGCTCTGAAAAGTGTGCCAAAGTCCGTCCTGTAATGACTGACTAAACAGATGGTATTGAATCGAACTAAGGGATGGTGCCGTACCAGCGGTCACCGGTTAGGCCAACAGGAACATATAGACCAATCACTAAGAGAAAGACCGATCATCCGTAGTTGAAGATGGTGGAAAGAAAGCCTACGTATGGGCTTAGCAACCGACATAAGAAGAGGAATGACTAAACAAAATGGATGGAATTCGGGTCCATGTTGATTCAAAGATTAGCGCTTAGAAGCTAACACCGACTACTCAGATCGATCACTAAACTTAAGCTCTTCTCGATCACGAAGCCCAGAATATAGATATGAGTCTAATCTATAATGTGACTGCTTCAACGGCTGCTTTACCCACTGCTTTCTCCTCAGAATCTGGCTCGACTTGACTTCATGATCGAGAAGAGCTTAGCTTTCGAGAATGTTATGATATGGCTTCGCCAGAACTGGCTGAAGCATCTAAAAAGGGAAGCGTCCGGGGACTTTGCCAAGAGCCATCATCTCTTGAACAGCATTCTATAGTCCATCTAGATAAAGAGGTGCCTCACAAGGAATCTTCTCGATGTCAGAGAGCTGGTTAGGGGTAACCTCAGTGTATTTACGAATTTCATTAGCAGCTTTAGCCTTACTGGCCTAACCCCACCTCTTTCTCCAATCGAAGTCAGACTTGCGTACTCTGAGACCGTTCTGGGGACCTGCTTGCCCTTCTTCCCTATCGACAAAGAACTCCGGAATGAATGCCTTTGATGTGACTAGCAGGGCGGGTGGAATGGAAGTCGAGTGAGGAATAGTCGAACTTTTACGTTCAGTAGTTCAGCACATCGGATCATGAAGCCGAGGTCTCTCGAGCCTCCTAAAAAATAGTGGGTGGATAGGCCGATCCAACAAGGGATAGCCAACTGAGTAGCCGTTGAAAGATGATTCCTTCGACCGATATGCCTCTTTTCAAGATCTGAACCCGCTTCGAAAAAGAATGGAAAAGAAAGTGAAGTGGAATTTTTCGATAGTAGTGTATCAAGCTCGGAAGCTCTGGTTCCATCCATTCTTCTATCAAATAGAATCCTATCCAGTTGAGGAAATCAGCAATGACTAGTTCTGGGGAGGTGATGGGTGAAGATCTAAGTGGACTACTAGAGAAGTTCTTTTCCGCTGTTCTTTCTCTTCTTCAAATAGCTTGTCTGTGGTAGCTTTTCTGTTTATTGAATGAGAATTCAAGGCTGGACAGTTTTCCTTTCCTGTCCAGTATTTTCAATCCAAGCCGAAATAGGAAAAGCCGCAAGCACCACTAGGCCCGGTCGTCGGTTGAACGTCAGAAGGGTCCGATATTCATTCCTTACAACAATAGGAAGGTGGCAGTCATCCCAAAATAAGCTGGCAGTATCAATGACGCGGCGTGGTCCAGAACAAGCCTTTGCTGATCCATGGGGTGTTGGTTACAAGAAGTGCTTCTTCGCTCGCTTTCAGCGCCTCGACTCGAGTTTCCGCTGTAGGATTGAGTGAGGTGACGAGAGCTGATTTCAAAAATCCTTGCTACGCTCCATAGATGTTCGTACGATTCTTGTGGATCTTGGGTGTGTTTGAATTCAGCCTCTCGTTAGGTCTTCACTGAAGGATTGTCCACCTTCTCAAGCGCCTCTACCATACCCTTAGAAAGTAACAACGGATGACTCCCATTACTAAATGGAAGAACTTTTCAAACTAGTTGATAGTTGTTCCCTGGTTGCACCCCAAAATGGGTTCTAATTTACTAAATCACATCTTTATGTTTTCGGAATATCACATGTAGAGTTTTTTGGGGGAGAATCACTCGGCGCGGGGCCTCCCGTGTGAGGTCAGGTGATGGTCAACAACTCAGGCAGGAAATGCTGAGAAGCGGCTAACGATGCAAGAGCTCTTTTCCCTTTATACGCTCTAAAAAAAAAGGGTATGTCGGGTTTTTGGACCCTATGTTGAGTAAGGGTTCCAAAAGTGATAGGTATGTCTTCTTTCTTGGCACTCTCTTTCTATATTATGCCAACCTAAAAAGAGCGATTGAGAGTGGATTTCAGGTTCGATAGTGTCGAGAAGGTATTAGCCACCGGTGACCGTACTTTCGTAAAAGCACCATTGGGCGGTGGTTCCTCTCCTTCCTCGAACAAAAAATCGATCTCGCCATCAGCTCGACTAAGAGTTCCGAATTGAAAAAATAAACTGAACTTGACTTAAGACGAAGGAACCGAGTGCCGAAAAAAACCGCTTTCTTAAGGCTTCAAACTACTAGTCATTAAGACTACTATGAAAGAAAAGTAAGGAAGTCCTTTTCTTGACTTGGCCTGCGTGCATTATACCTACCCCCTTTTTAAATTAAAGAACTTTATTTCAATCTCAACAAAGAAATGAAAGCATAACTCTTTGCTTCTTGTCCTCTTACTCTTTTAGCCTACCTTGTGGAGGTCTCTCGGGTGTCTACGGCAGATCCTATCAGTCTCGTGATGAAGAGAATTTCCGATCTTCCACTAAGAAAGGTATCGTCACGACAACTCAATTTGTCCGGTAAACTACTCGGGGCTCCCCATGGTTTAGTAAAAGGGAGGGGAGACTTTCTCTTCATCCGGGGGTTCATTTCATTCATTATGAACTCAAAAGTGGTTGGCTGATTAGTGAGGTCTTAAAAACGTCATAGAATGAATGATCGGCCATTCCATTTTTGCTTTCAGCAAGTAGGCGAGGCGAATCTATGCTTTCTATGTTTCAATCGGATACCAATTGCTTGGATGCGTTTGAACTCGAGATGACTTGCAGAAAAAATGCTTTCTAGGTTTGTCTTGTGTCTCCGAAAGAAATGGTCCATTTATTGATGGGCGAACGACGGGGATTGAACCCGCGCGTGGTGGATTCACAATCCACTGCCTTGATCCACTTGGCTACATCCGCCCCTACCCCCACACAGGTTTAAGTCTCCATCTACGATCAGATCCTTTCTGAACTCCCCTATGACTGCTATCAAAGAGAAGCTTTTTCCTATACTCTAGTTGCAGGTGTTGTCTTTCGGAATTCTTAGGGGAAAGAAAGCTTCAAGAAGTAGAAGCTTCCTGGCAAAGCTTCAAACAAAACAAAGAGGTTGGGCTGTTCACTTCATTGATTTGACTTCACTTTACTTAAGATTAAAGATAGGGGCCGGGCGGGCAGTGAAGGCTCATTTAGTAGACAGCGAGCGAGCAGCAAGCACCTACTCCTATCAAAATGAAAAGCAGCAAGCGGAACTTGAAGAAGCCCTTTTCTACAAACCTTTCTATAATATGTAATATGTTGAGAAGCTCTTCGAGCTTTCTTCGCATGCTTGAGCGCATCCCCTTTCTATTAGTAAGGTTGTCAAAGGGCTTTCCTTTATGACTAAACTAATCAAAAAAATAGGGGCAGGGGGCGCTAACGAGCAAGAAAGGGGATGCGCTAACGTGCCTTTACTAAGAAACTAATCTAAATAGAAATAGAAGGCCCTTCTTGCTTTAGTTTTCAATAAGTTCGCTAACGCGCCCTTCCTTCAGCTGGCTTCGCCCTATCTATTCATCTCTTTTTTCAAATGGATATTTAGGGATCTCTCTTGTTCATAGATCTTGAAAGCAGATCAATATCCATTTATCAATAGATCTATCTATCGATAGAAAGATATAGATCTCTATATGATATGGAGATAGATCCATATCGAAATATGGAAGAACCAACACAACAAGGGCGTAACCAACGGAAGGTTCTCACCCTGTCCCCGACATTGTTCTCCAACGATGTCCCCTGGGCGAAAGGAGCCACCATTCTCTTTCTTCAATCGTTCCGATCAGGACACGTGGGTTGGTTCGTTTCGTCCTCCTATACTACGCAATTCTCTGTCTTCGTTCGTGATCATGTTGGGCGAAAGGTAGTTGTATAGGAGCGGCTGTGAAAGGGCGATTCCCCCCTTTCCATTGAAGAGCAAGCTACCTTCCCCACCATTCTGGCCTATTATTGATTGATAGGGATTTGACCGATGCTGAAGGTAGCTTGCTTACCAAGCCACCCACTTGAGAAGCTAGTCGCCAGAAAGAAGCGACGAGGAAGCGAAGCTGTCTACGAAGCAAAGCTTCTCCCCCTTTAGTCGTAAGACTCGGCTCGTCGCTACTTTGATTCAAAAGGTAACCGACGGTTCCCGACTTTCTCCGCTTTCCGCAACCGTAACCATTTGTCATTCCGATTACTTCATCCATAAAACCTTTTTTGATTATTTCAAAATAGCGATACGCTCTAAAAAAAAGTCAAGGATAAGCTTCCATTCTAGAAGCGGTAGCTTCCCGCCTCCTTCGGTGAGAAGTTCCCTTCCCTTTTCTAAAATGACTGATTGGTCTGCTCAGCAAAGGTACAAAGTGGACTGCAGTTTGGCTGACCCTCTTCTTCCCATTCGGGTTGGGTTGACCCAGAAGCACAGTAAGAAGGAATGGAACCACTGGAGAGTCGTCTGCAGTTCACACTTGGGCAAAGACGACTGACTTTTTGGAAGCGGAACACGAACCGATTTACGCTATTCCGGGTTCTTATTGAGCGTAGCGAAATCAAGGTTTATGATAAAGTCAGCGAAGTTTCTATGGTGTTCTACCTTTGCGTAGTCTCGGTCCACAGTGTAAGGCTCCGCACCTGAGCCTCGTTAGACTCAGCTGAAGTGTAAGGTATAAGTGAAGAGAATAGAAGAGATGAAGTCCGTCACTTAGCCTAGTCTATATCCACAGCTGACGCAACTCCGTACCGACGCCTCACTACTACAACATTAATTAACTTAACGGCTAAGCGATTTCATAAGCTGAGCTTTCCTTAACCAGCTGACCTTACTTCGTAACCTCAACCTACTTTTTTTTCTTACTGTAGCATAGGCCTTCGCCACTTCAAACGGGCGCTTCGCCCCTCTTTTTTCTTTTTTTTTTTATTCGAAAGAGCGGGGTCTTACTTATTCAGGGGGGATGAAAGAAAAATAAAGGGATCAGGGGCTTTATGATCGGAGAAAGAGAAGGGGCATGGTTGGTGTGTCACTGGGTCGGTGAGGGAACCCGTAGGAAGGCGGGACGACCCGCCGAATTCACATCAGAAATCGCCAACATGAACACAAACGAAATCTTGAATTGCGTATAGAAACAAAACGAACCACTTCTATTCTCGGAGCTGAGGTATATGAAGAATGGCTTTTTGGTCCCTTTCGTCCAGTGGTTAGGACATCGTCTTTTCATGTCGAAGACACGGGTTCGATTCCCGTAAGGGATAGGTACTCATTCCCGGCCGCTTTCAGTTAGTGTTCATTGCTGAGTGATCGCTCGCTATCTGGCTGGAAAAGGTGGTCCGGAAGCTTCCTCTCTCCCAGCAAGCAAGACGAGATCACCATTTCTCTCAGTAATGGACTTCCTTGAATTCTTCCTTAGCCAACGATGTCCTTTCATCTCGAATCTCCGACAGACAGAATCTCCATGCATGCGTTCTTTCTCTCCTCCCCTCAGCCATACATCTCTTTTTCTCTATTTCTTTTTCTTTTGGCCGTTTTTGTTAGGCATTGAACCCCACCTTAGGTGCTGAGTGGTGTCCTCTCCTCCCTAATACCTAATACATAATTCCGTCTATGGAGCCTAAAGCTTCAACCATGGCATGGCAGTAAGCAGTAAGTTGGCCTAGTCTCTCGCCCAGCCTTCGCCTTCTTCCATTCAAAAAGGTAGTTTTTCCTATTCTTATTGGTAAATAACGTCTTGAAGTGAAGCGAAGGCATTATTGAAGGAAAGAGATGGCGGGTCGGTCAATTGCATTAGGTAGGAGATGCAGGACCTGTCTTAACCGCAAGTGCATTCGCTATTCGATTCCATCCTCAATCCCACAAAATTTTGATTCCTTTGTATCTCTTCTTTACTTTTAAGTGAGAAGGGGGGTGGCAAAGGGTATACTTTCTTCTCTCTATGTCGCCGTCTCATCAATGAGCGTAGATTAATTAATAGATATGAGATATAGCTTTTGTGCTTGTCAATCTCTATCCCATTCTTCAGGTATAGTTTTCTTTGATCACAGATCGACAGGTGATCCGTCCTTTCTCCCCCTTTCGTCATAAGGCGTGGTCTGACTCTGAGAAAAACCATTCCTGTGTTTAGGTCCCTACTAAGCAGAATTCGTAAACTATGCAAAGGCTATTTGAAGACTTTTTCAAAAGTTTATAGCAATAAAAGAAAAAAAAATTCTCAACGCCCTTACGAGGTAGTGATGAGTTAAACTACTCGTGTTGGCATGGAAGTCAGCCCGGTAAACTGATTCCATTCTGCTACTAGGGTTCCAAACCTTCCCCTTAGCAAAGACCTTTTCAACTCAAAAAAAAGATGCTAAAGCTATTTATAGTTGTTCGGAAGGATTCGTTTACTTCCTGCAAATTGCTTATGTAAGAACTAGTAGAAAGAAAGGAATTTTGAAAAAAAAAAGAATAAGGGCAGCATTGATAGATCGTTGAATGAGAATGCTTGAATGGGAATCGTCTTAGCAACTGGCTATAGACATGAGTCAAAGCCGCCGAGAGAGGAGAGATAATTTTCATGAGAGAGGGACGAGCAAGTGACAGATTGGGAAAAAAATAGGTAGGCCTTTTCTGAGCGGTCATTTAGAGGCCTTGTTAGCGACCCATCATTCTTCCCTAAGCTGTCAGAGTCCGATCGAAGCGAGCAAGAGATAGAAGAATCATCGCTCATAGATGTGAATTGAGAAAGCAAGCCCGAATTCTTTTTAATTTAATTAGGCTCTATAGTCTGGTCCCTGTACCTGGTAAGGTCTGATTGTTATCTGTAAGTCTTGTTTTGACCGCGGGAAGGTGAACTTTGCAAAAGTGCTTATTTGGTTGGGAAAAATAGGACTTCTGACTCCAAGCCTACCCTACCCGAAAAAAAGTTTCAGCTATTGATGTAGCCTCTTGTCGCTACCTACTCGAAAAATCCCTTCTATACTACTCAACAGAAGGAAAAATCCCATCAAGATAGATTGAATCGACGACCTATACTTAAACTAAAGGCACAAGGGAATCAAGAGTTCAAGAGCACAGAAGAGAGGAAATGCACATGGGTCTCCTTGAAGAACGAAGTCTAAGATAAAGAAAGAAAGGTAGAGTGGGCGCACTTTTGCTCTGCTTGGATTGGCATGGCTGTCCCCCTTTGCTAGTGGAGGCTCGGCCTTTGACTCCGCTTGCCTCTACTTTTCATGTCAAGCGTACAAGTGTAGTTTAGTGGGATTGACTTCTAAAGACAGGAATTCTTTTTCATCTCCCCTGTATAAGTCGACGTCTTAACCTGACTTCCTGAGCTCAGTTGATTGTTGAAGCAGTAGCTCTGGATCGAGAGCTGGATGCTTACCTTATTATTATGAAAAGGAGAAAGGGCTTTTTTTATAGAGAGAGATGAGTCAGGGGGGTTTGCTGGCTAACTCGTGCAATCAACGACAAATTCCTTCGCCTTAGTAAGCTAGCTTTGTAAGCTAAGCAAGCCTGGTTCTCCGGGCTTTCTCCCTTCTCGACCAGACGAAGGAGATATGAATTCCATTCAGGCGGGTAAGGGCTTGGCTTGACCGTGTCTTTTCTCGGGTCGGAGGCGAAAACTGGAAAGTTCATCATTCAGTGGTGGGCTGTTCATAGAAAAGAAGGCGTCGCCCAACGAGTGGCAGATCTGGATAGAGTCTCGCTCATAGAAGAAGAGTACGCGCGCTAGCGCGCTACGGCTTAGGCAGTTGATCGGATCAGATAGCCCTTCGGGCAACCAACCAAACCCGGCACATCCAATTCCATTCCGATCAACAACTTGGAGGTATGGCTGAGTGGCTTAAGGCATTGGTTTGCTAAATCGACATACAAGAAGATTGTATCATGGGTTCGAATCCCATTTCCTCCGGCACGGAAATGAAAGGGGCGGGCGAAATTACGTGAGAGAAAGAACCTCTTGGTGGAGTCCAGTCCCCCGAATAGCACTACTTAGTGACTAGGAGCAGAGAGCCTGTTGCGCCTTGTTTTTCTTTGACCGGCCTATCTTCTTTCTAGTTGCAAGCTCCCTCCGGCCGTCCAGTCCCTGGACGGCTCTCGGTTCTTGAGCATGTTGGGGGATTAGGCGGCAGTTGAAAGAGCTGCTCGAAAGCTTGACGAACAAGCGAAAAAGCCTATATATTCTTATTAGTCAAGGGCTTTTCCCTTACTAGTTAAGTGGTAAGGTAGGGCGCTATTCGATGAAGAAAACAGACTTTAGGAAAGTGGTTCAGGTAGCTCAGCTGGTTAGAGCAAAGGACTGAAAATCCTTGTGTCAGTGGTTCGAATCCACTTCTAAGCGGGCGAAGGGTCCAAAGGACACGTAGCCGGGAGCAAGCCGGATTTTGAAATTCAAGTGAAAGAGTCAGCCAAAAAATGTGAGCGCTCCTGCACTATACGGCTTTTTGGCGTCCCCCTATCTTGTCTTGCTGGAGGCAGATTTTCTAAAAAAGCGGTTGATTATTCGGATTGGTTCTCGCATCCCTGTGCCCAAAAGGATGGGCGAGTTCGGTTTGAGTCTTCATCGATCGGGTGGATCTATATGCTCCGGGGTGGTGAGACGAGGTGTAGCGCAGTCTGGTCAGCGCATCTGTTTTGGGTACAGAGGGCCATAGGTTCGAATCCTGTCACCTTGATGTGGGGCCGGAGTCAGCCTCAAACGTAAGTAACTTAGTGCAGTGCAACCTTTCTTGGAAATGAAAATGGAAAAATCGCGCTTACTTGACTATGTTATTCCGATCACACAAGCCATTTTTGAAGATTTTCCGACGATGGTCTATTCCTTTCCTATTCCTAGCCACTATCCTTTTCTTTTTTTATCTTCTTTGTCTGAAAATAGGTTTGATTTGCTTCACCTATGAGAATGTATACGAATTTTTCTTTTATTCATCAAAGCTCATCCCAATCGGCGTCGAGATTACTGCTTTAGTTCTCTTCTATCATATTTATAATGGAGTTCGTCATTTTATTGCTTTTCAAATCAATCCATTCGATTTGGTTTTTTCTTTCTTACTTTGTTCGCTCTGCTATCTGTTCTTGCCCCTAATCTTAGATGGCCCGTATCTGGTCTATTGTTTTCAAATTTTTGGGGGCAGCGCGGCCATATATTATGCTTTGCTGTGCGAACGCTTTCATGAGAAAAGCCTGACCTTTCCCTTTTTTTCGATCAATACTCTCTTTGCTTTTTTTACTATCAATAAGACAACAGAGGCATTTTTTTGACTTCTCCTCTTTCCCTTCGTCTCGCCTGCTTTTTTTTTTACTATTTCATTCATAGCAGGCTGTTCCTTCTTGGAGGGAGGATTTTAATTAATAATTCAAATATTTTTTATGCTTTTATTTAAGTTTAGGGGCTTTATAAAGCCTTCCTCTCTCCTTTTAGGAATTGGCACTCTATTATTATGTACATTTATTTACATTGAATTGGCAGAAGTAGAACGCGTTCTACTTTTTTTATTGCCTACGCTCTCGGGAGCTTCAACCTTATACTTTTTCTATATGGCAAAGAGCGGGCAAGATCACTTGCTTGCTTTTTGCTTGTCTTTATCCACCGGGATTCTAATTACTTTATTATTTGAAAATGGAAATCCAGAAAAGAAGTATGCTTTTCTTTATCTCAATTTATTTCTCTTTTTATTCTCTCTCTTAATTTTGTCGTATAAATGGGTCTTAGCGCGCCCATTTAACCTCAAAATAGAGTTCACCAACTTACTTTTCGAAACGAAGGAATATATTCTTTTTATATATCTTGGGGTATACCTTATTCACATTCATCCAAACGAACTATTCATTCAAAAAGGGATTTTGGCCTTAAATTATCAAATTGCATTTTGCTTCTTTTTGAAGAAGCTGTTTTCCTACCTTGGTAGGGATGAAAAAAGAGCAAATCAAACCGAAGGAGAGGAAAAAGAGTACATTGCATAACAATAAGAAGAAAGACTCAACCCTAATGTTCTCTCTCGCGGATAACGCGATTTTTTTCCCGGAAACAAAACAATTGCGATGGATCTTCCTCGTTCTTCTTCTCGCGAGTATGATCCCTCTTCACACCTACGAAGTCTGCTTCGTCTTTCGACGGAAAGTTCGTCGGCTATTTCTGGCGGCGATGCTGCTTCAGTGCCCGCCTTGACTGATTCTGGATGCCCTAGGGTTTTCGACTCCTCTGCTCAAAAATCTAGGGTTTCCAATATCTTTTCTTCGCCGGAGAAGCCACCTGCAACTACTTCGCCGCTGCCTCACTCCTCTGCCACGATGCCGGAAGCCAGCTCGTCGAAAGAGAAAGCACATGCGGATGGAACTGTTCACCTTGCCTCGCCAACGATAAGCACCTCGAAAGAATTCGAGGTGCTTAATAATGACGCCGATAATCAGGACTTTAATGAGGATGATCAGGCTTCTAAGGATACGGAGGTGGAGGTTGATGTGCATCAACAATCGAAGTCCCCGGATTCACAGGCGATGGTTGTTTACACGGGTCCTCGTACTATTCAGCATCCCCTGGGGAAGCCTGTTGGTGAGCTGCTATCTAAGTTTCATGAGGCTGCTTCTCGTCAGCAGGCCTTACAGCAGAAAATAGCGGAGGTCAAGGTTTGTTATTACAAATCCAGCCAGTGCACGATTTTACAGTCACTTCGGATATATCTTCGCATAGTTCACAGGCGATGACGGTTGCAGCCCGGCTGGGCGGATTTAGCTGAAGAATCTGATGATCATAACGTGGAACAGCAACCCATTAAGGGAATCTTGCGAAAGCCTGTTCGAACGCCGACTCAGCGTACTGATCCCCCTGACGATCACGCGCAATGAACATCCTCTTTTGGAACATAAGAGGGATTGGCAATGACATCTCCCGTAATATGCTTCGGGAGCATTGTAGAGTGCACCGTCCGGATTGGGTGGGAATTGCAGAGCCGAAGGTACGTCTTTCTACGATCCCTAACTCTTTTTGGACTTCCTTAGGCTTGGTTTTTGTGGCCGAAAATGTTAGGAGCCGTGGTCTTCCTAATAGAAGGATTTTTCGCTCAAACAATGTTGGTGTGGATAATATTGCTTTGGTTTCGGACCAGATTATTGTGATTAATGCTTTTTTTTGTGGGTAACTGTTCTTTTTCTATTGGGTTTGTTCATGCGCATGCACTTCACACTCATCGTCGGCACTTGTGGGACGACTTGCGCAATGTGTCCAATGTCCCCTTTCTGGTGATTGGGGATTTCAATGCTGTGCTTGGTGCTCACGAAAGAATCAGTAGGGTTGCTCCTATTCGTGTGTCTTGTGTCGATTTTCAAAATATGATCGATGACTGCCACCTCGTTCATATTCCGACTACTGGGAGTAGATTCACATGGTCTACACAACGGAGCTCTCGTGGCCATGTGGAATCTAGAATTGATCGAGTTCTTGTCAATTTTTGTTTCCTGTCTCTTTGTCAGGCTACTAATCCTATTGCTAAGGTATCTTTGAAACTTAATAAGCTGAAGCATAGGATTAAGTCCTGGAATACACAGGTTTTCGGAGATGTTTTTCGTAAGCTGGAGGATGCACAAAACGAGTTGGCAGATGTGCAGCGAGAGATTTCTGAACATGGTTACTCGGATGACAGATTTATGCGTGAGGTTGATGCTCAGGTGGAAATTAACGAGCTTCTCTCTAGGCAGCATGCTCTTATGCGACAGAAGAGCCGGGCAAAGTGGCGGAGGGATGGCGAGAGAAAGACCACCTCCTTTCATCGCAGTATTAAAGTCAGAGCGGGTAAATCCACACTGCGGTGTCTACAGATTAATGGGAGCTATATACAAGATATGACGACCATTCGCTCGCATATCTTGGATTACTTTACATCCCTTTTCTCGGAGGACGGCTCGGGGCAGCTAAGGGATTTTTCGCTGATTGAGCGTGTGCTCTCGCCTGTGGTTTTTGATGAGGAAAATTGAAAATTATCTGCCTCCGGACGAAGTTAAAGAAATGGTGTTCGATCTTTCTCCTGACAGTTGGCCAGGGCCATCAGGCTTCAGTGGTTTGTTTTATCAAAAATATTGGGATGTCGTCGGTTCTGATGTGGTGGATGCTGTTGTTTACTTCTTTCAAACTGGCTTCTTACCTATGGGTTTAAACTCTAATTTTCTGGTTCTCATTCCTAAAACTAAAGAAGCGTGTCGAGTGGAGGTTAGCTGCGCACCTATTATCTTGGGCAATTTCTTATTCAAGATTATCACTAAAGTGCTCGCAAATCGTTTCGGAGGTTTTCATTCGCTGGGTGAATACTATTCTTCATTCCGCGCATATTTCAATTCTTATTAATGGATCGCCTGCTTCCAAAAAAGAACCTATTCGTTCAAATAAAGAGAAAGATCGCCGCGCTTACGCCTTTTCCTATTGCCCCAGGCACCAATACTGCTTATTCTGCATCGGCGCCAAAGCACTCAAGGGCTTTCGAAACGAACTACTTGGCTCGGTTTCCTTCCCCCGCTTAATCGGAATCTCCTTCACTCACAACAGAAGGCCAAAGCAATCCCGACAAAGAAAGAGGCAGAGTGCTGTCATACCCCTTGGGTGACTGAATACCCTTTCGTCACTTCACTACCCTTCGAGCTAAGAACAGCGGATAGCATAACAGGAAAGTCAGAAAAGCGAAAAGCAGCCTTTCTCCTCTTTATATTATACGACAGCACCTTCCAAAAGTAAACTGATGAAAGAACAGCAGATCTCAAAGAGCAGCGGACGAAATGCGCTTTGTCTTTCAACCCCGAAAAGGGCTCTTTCTCGGCATCCGGATTATCGGCATCTCTCTAGAGGAATCGGAATCAGAGCTTCTTCTTCCTACCCCTTGGTCACTGAATCCTAATCTGACTTCCGGAGGTCACTTGGTCTGGGATCGACAATGGTCTTAGTTCTTTACCTTAAACCTGCTACGTCATCGCCTTGGCCTTTCTCCGGGCGAGCAAAAAGCATTTCCCTTGCTCGGGGTTATAAGAAAGGAATGCCGACGGCTTCGCCTTCCACCTTATTAAGCTTTGGACTTCCACCTTCAGCTAAGCACCTAACCCCTGGGACGGGACCTTCGGTCTAGCCCTTGTTCAGGTACGGGACCGACCCTCTCTGACAATAGAACATAGACTGACTTGCTTTCGTGCTTCTAGCTGTCTGTCCTCACTTGGTCCCCTTCTTCCTGTCCCCATTGAAAAAGTGCAAGTTTCAATTAGCCCGATCCTCTCTCCACGTAGCCCCAAAAGTACAACCATTAGAGCCTTTCTTCTTGGTTGAGTCGAATGGATGCGTCATGCCCTTGCTTGCCTTAGCTTCTATATCTACTAATCGGGTCTCTCTGCTTTTCATAGCGTGGGACTTTCTTCTCACCCATCTCCCCCCTCTCACAAAAAGTATGCAGCTCGGTGCCCTATTGCTTTCGCTCAATTTCATCGATCCTTCCTTCTTAGTAGAGCACCTTACGGGACCCTCAACTTTACTGTCAAAGCTCCTTGTATATAAGTCGTTCCCTATCGCTATTGGTTGAGAAACTCCCCACCTAGGACTTAGACTCGATCCCCCCTTGTAACTGTCTATCCTAAAAGCCTTGCTTTGCCTGCTTCTTTCTAGGCTATAGTTTACCTGTATCATGCAAATGTCCAACACTTAGGTGCTTTCTAAGATCATCCTATATGAAAGATGTATGACATGTGTGGATAATGAATGACTTGCATGGTATGCAATCTGAACGTCCACAGAGTACAAAAGGTAAGACCTAATAAGAGAAATGAGCTTAGCACAACACGATATGGGATAGAAACCTAATCCTAAAAGGATAAAACCCATCACTGAACAATCATAGGAATAGAAGAAATAGGTTCAGACCAAGTGACAGAACTCTCTATGAGTTGGGCTACATAAAAGATCCTATTCTAAAATGGATGTAGCTTAACTAAAGCCCAATGCAGGTTGAACTCTATGGAATCTAAGCCTCACTACCCTCTTAGAGCGTTACAAGGAATTTTGGGCCTAATGACAAGAGTTTAAAGTATGGGTTAAACCATAGGTGAAAGATAGCCTACATAAGCTAGGCCTAACACAAGGCCCCATATAGATTCAGCTTAGGGGTTTATGAGAGATTGATTGATGGACCTAAGCTAAACTTATAAGATTGAACCTAAACCAAAGCCTATAGACTGAATTAGGAGAGCAGAGGTTTAATCCAAGACCAGGAAAGCAAGCTATATCGAAGCCCAATGCCAAGCAAAGCCCTAGACTACAAGTGAATAAATTGGGTTCAACTAAGCCCTTACCCCAACATAAGGTGGAGCCTTAACCCGACACAAGATGGGACCCTATCTGCTTAGGATAGTGGGCTTAGTCAGCCCAACAGAAGTTGTCAACCAAAAAGGAAAAGTTCCCGTGATTTAAGGTTTATGGATATCCTACCCTAAGACGAGAGGATTAGGCTTAGAACAAGACCCATCAGTAGATAAGATCACATCTTCATGACAAGAGGTGTACACGTTAGGCCTCACTCAAGGTAATGGGCCAAACCTAACGAGTCCAAACAAATTGGATCTTATTATATGACAAAACCACAGATTGGGCTTAATTCAAGGCCCAAAAAAGATGGGTTGAATCCATAAACCGCTCCGTGGGGTCCCTTAAAAAAACTCTCAGAATGGCTTAGAATTGCACACAATTGCTATAACTTGGGTCTAGTCATAATCCTTATGGGCTCAAGTCGTATTGGATCCTAAGTCTCACACATCGGGCTTAAGCCCTCCCCTATTTATTTTAATTCTAAAGGTCCATCATAGGGCCCAGAAACGCAGCCTATAAGTCAATTTTCCTAAGGTGAAAAAGAGTGAGCCCAACATAGAACCCCAAGCAATCTAACAAACACACGCAGTCACACAAGACAGGGTGGACCTATGGGAAATTTCTAAGCTCTCTAGTGTGGCTAAGTGTCTCCTTATAACTCCGGTAAGTCTTGGGGGCAGGAAGCTCCCATTGTGCCTCTCAAGATGGGCTAAAAAAGGTGGCCTACCCTGGTCATCAACGCGCTTGCTCCCCTTGACCTATCTCATGGTCTGGAGTGGGCCATGGGTACTGGTCCGTGGGGTGAAGAAAACTGGTCGCGGTCACAGCACAGTCCGAGTGGGCCAGGCGCCCGAAACTAGAATCCGCCGGGCGAAATGGGGTTCCCGTCGATACAAGTATATGTGGTTGGAGGCTATTGAGCGAGTTAGAGCCTTTACTGCTGCTCAAGAGGATGAGCTCCCAGTGTTTTAAGTAAATAGGAAAGATCCGAGGCTCAAGGCGCCGGCACGAGGGCCGTGCGATCCGTCGAGTTATCATGAATCATCGCAGCAACGGGCAGAGCCCGTGTCGACCTTTTATCTAATAAATGCATCCCTTCCAGAAGTCGGGGTTTGTTGCACGTATTAGCTCTAGAATTACTACGGTTATCCGAGTAGCAAGTACCATCAAACAAACTATAACTGATTTAATGAGCCATTCGCAGTTTCACAGTCTGAATTAGTTCATACTTACACATGCATGGCTTAATCTTTGAGACAATAACTACTTACTGGCAGGATAAACCAGGTACTGAAGCAGCTACTTTCGAAGTAACAGAAAGAAAAGCAAGGACGTTCCACGAGAAGCTGATGCCAGAACGGTTGTAGCTAACCTAGGAGTTCTGTTGTTAGGGGGCCCGGGGAGCAGCCGTCGATTGATTGAAAGTGGATTATATTATCAGTTGATTGAAAATGGATTTTTCTTTTCTGAGGTCCCTTTTGGGCTAAAAAGTCAAACTCTTCTTGTTACGGTAGGATCCTCGTCCTTTCAGTAAACCAAACTAGCCGGACCTATCCGCCCACCTATGATCCGAAAGGAAAGGCCAATGATTTAATAGAATCCCAGGGTTCGAAATAGTTCGCCTATCGGTACTTACATTACCTTTACTAGGAGAATTTCCTTATGGATGGCTCATACATGAATTGAATTTCTTTCCGGCTTAGCCGAACTACTTGGCTCGGGTCAATCCTTTCTTTCTTTATCTACAGCATTTCGGTGAGCCGATCCGCTTGGAAGCCACCTGGAACACGTGTTCGCAGTTCGCGGAAAAGGTCCTGGAGTGGAGGAAGGGAGCTATATTATGGTGATGGTTAAGAAAAGAACCTGGCGACGTAGGACGACTGAACTGCATCAAGTGGCTGATCCGCAAGCCCCGCTTTCTCCACCACCTATTGTTAAGCCAAGTCGATGGAACGAAGCTCAAAGACCTAGAATTCCAGTTTCTCCATCGCTCCACGGTTTCGAAGACTTAAGGGATTCCCTTAGGGGCTTAGATTAATGATGAACTGAACTCGCTAAGAGATAAATGATATGGTCTCGACATAAAGAGAAGGAATAGCGGGCAAAGAGATGTCCCGATTCCAATGCTTAACGAATGGACCAATCCAAGACTTGGAATGCTAACAGAAAAGACAGCTGCCAAGCCGCTTACCTTACTAGCACGATACCGAAATCTTAACCGACTAAAGGCTAAAAGACTGCTTCTACACCTACAACCCAACCCTCGCTTTCAGAGAAAGACAGAACGGACAAGAACGACCTTTTCTTTTACATCCTCAAGCTACAGGATAGGCTACTGGGGCTTCCCCGCGGGTAGAGCTATAAAGAATAAGAAATATCAGGCCCTTTCTAATTGCCATCACTGAAAAGCAGTACAAGTAATACACGAACACACTCTAAGGATAAAAAGACCGAGACTAGGGGAATTTCGCAAGGGATGCACCCACAACACAAAGAAAGCAGAAAAGATAATCATAAAAGAAACGGGGAGACGGCTGTGATTGAGACTTTACGGAAGTACGAACTAAAGGCGGGAGCTTCCTGAGTATCGCCTCAGCAAACCATACTGAAAGGAAAGGAGGCATGCCGGAGTGAAGAAGGTGGCTCCATACCGGAAAGAGATAGACTGGTGAGATTCTATCTCTCGGTCTTCTCGTTGGGGAAGCTGGTGGTTGTTGCCAAGGACTATCAATATGCTTCTTTTGTTGAATCCTTATCAAAAGGATAAAGAGGTATAGGAAGGACTTCTTGCAGGAGAACAACCTATATCAAGGATGGTAGCTGACTAGCACTCAAAAGAAGGTACTCCTCTTGTCTTCCCTGACAATAGGTACACCTTGAAAGCGGAATTCGAATGCCCCATACCTGGTAAAGGTTGTCTTTGGCTCATCACCCTCGGGAATACGCACTTGAGAATACCCCGACCGCAAATCCAACTTTGTGAAGTATCGTGCTTCACTCTAAGGGCGGCCGAGAAGCTTCTTGCCGGTGACCACCAAAGCCCAAAGCACAGACTCTACTCACCCGTGTTGAATGCGAAGAAAGGCCATGAGACAAAGGAACGCACAAGGAAATTTGATTTGAACCTATGATAATAAACTACAAAAGACCCCCCATATTATCCATTTCATTTACTGACTAGTACATGCACCACTTTCAAAAATTCACTGCAAGATAAATAGTCGAATTTGTTGAAACTCCTGACTTTGAAGACCAAACTCGGTAAGATTTTTAAAAATCGTCAGCAGTTGTTCCAAGGTTTAATCTTCCTGATGGAGGTGGGTTGCAATGTCTTGAATCCTCCGACCAGGTGGAAGAACAAGAGCATTATGTAAGATTTCCAAAAGCTATTTACGTAGGAGAATAAGTCATCGCTCGCGGCTTCCCGCTTTCAATTAGAGGGGCAGGGCATCTTTCTGTTGCCGGTTAGGTTAACCTCAAAAGTTCAATAGGGTAAGCTGCTAGCTCTAACCGAACTTTCGGGTATATATAAGTCCGACGAAAGACAACCCGCTTCTCAAAGGCGAGGTTCTGAAAGAAAGCAAGCGGTGCACTTAAATCGAAATAGGGTGAGAAAGAGAAGATCTATACAAAAGACTTACTCGATGGAATTAGCCAATGTGTGGTGTGCTCCTAAAGTTAGAAAACGTCCCGGCAAGAGTGAATTCTTTTATGAAGACTAGCTTTCCAACGGGCAAAGGGTACCATTCATTCCATTAATTCCTAACATTCCGGTTGTTGGTCAATAGTGACAGTAGCCAAACCAATTCCTTTTCTTCAGAAAGCCAGTCTGTCTTATATATAGTAGCAAGCCGCTTTCAAGCATTCCCTTCAGTCCAACGAGCCAGTAACGGTAATCCTTTTATTCAACTAGTAGCGATCCTTTCAAGCGTCAGGTAAGCAAGCAAGAGAAGTAGGAGAGAAGAAGTGCTTTATCATACGATAGTTGCCGTAAGAAAGTGAAGTCAGGCAAGGGGCGTAGCGAGAAAGACAGAACTCTTCTTTATATAAATAAGTACGAGAGGGCGTCAGCTCTCTAAAAGAGTATGCTATGCTTTTGGAGGACAAAAATCATTGTTGTCGGAGATAGCCTTTTCAAAGTCAGGAGTGGCGGGATGCTAAAGAAAAGAGTAAGGCTAAAAGAGCGCTTATTCCGACAACAGGAAAGGCAGAACGTAATAAAGGCAATCAAGCATGCGGCCGGTGCTTTACTATCAAGAACTCTTAAGGCGACCTTCTTCTATTCCTCATTGGCCTGAAAAAGTCTTAGGGACATCTAAACTATGTCAGTTGCTTCTGCAGTCCAACGAGACTAGTGTCCTTACTGCGGATTCTTCTTCAATTGCTATTAGTTCCGTGCCTTATCTAAGTGTGCTAGGGCCAGTAGCCCACTCACTCCCCTTTTCCTTTTCCCATGCTAGCCTAGTCTAGAACTAGGCGCTTCGCTTTCCTGTTCCGTTTCCTAGTTTGGACATAAGTTTAACACTTACCTAATATCCTTTTCTTTGCCCGGATAGAAATTCGGAATTCTTCTTCTTTTTAGAGTTCTTACTAGTGAGTGAAGCTAGACCGTTAGCCAAGAGTGAATTTCCTAGGAGAGGTGAACCCTCCCTTCTTTCTTAGTAGCTCTATTCCTTTCCGTCTTCAGTGGTAGATATCTCTCTCTTCTTTCGGGCTTTTGGTTTTGAGTCGGCGTGGGCGCGATCTTCTATCCCAGCACTGCCCGCTCACGTTTTCTGACATTCAATACGAGAATTTTCGTTTTTGATTTCTTGCATACAGGATCGGTGTCCATTTTTAAAGGAAATCAGGGGATATTTCCAGCTATCTGGTGCCTATGGGCCATCTTCTCTTTCTCTCAACTCAATAGTATAGATGCATCAGTCGACTCTGTGGATTCTTTTTATTCCCTTTCTTCCGAATATCGATCCTTTCGTCAAATCATGTCTATACGGGAGGGGAAAGAATTCATTTCAATAGTTCAGAAAATGTTCCAATGCTCTGTCATCTTGGTATGTCAAGACTTCCAGGATCATAACTCTCACTCTCAATCCTTGGATTTTTTCATCCTGGCATGGGACAACTTAATCACCCTGGATCACCCTCCTGCGCCTCAATAGATCCCGTTTGGACCTCGTTGAAAGTCACTCACCCTATTCACAAGACCGAAAGAAGATCCTTCCTTTGGGGGCTAATCACTCTTCACTATAAGGTTCAGAGAATGGTCAAAATGGGAATTCTTTATCGACAACCAACAAGGCCTTCCCCAACCAGAGTAAGGTAAGGGTGGGGTGCTACCGAAACTACTTATTGAGGCTCTCTGACTAAGGACGTAGCTAGAAGATCTACTACTAGTGCTTTAGCCATAGTCTTCCTTTGTCTCTGCAGGATCTATTGATGGATCATGAGCATAAGAATAAGACAAGACTTATTATCTTAGGAATATACTGACTGAGTTCACCTCCCCACCAAGATGAGATATGCCGCTTAAGTACCAATAGTGAGAGAGGCTGGTATCGGCTAAGTTCAGTGTAAAGCGGGTTACGGAATCCGATTTCCATTCTTTGTTCTATAGTTCCAATGTCCAATCTTCTAGGCTATCAAGCATCATATCACGAGACAAAAGCACCCCTAATGGGTTGATCTGACCCTCTGAGTCTTCCTATCGTTCGATGGAAAGCTCGAGAAATGGCATTCCACTACTATTGTATTGGTTGGTCTTGTGTCCCATCATGGAGGTACCAACTATTCTCTTCTACACCGGTATAGCAACTAAAAGAAAGCCAATCCGGCATCCGTAATGCTGTGACCTTATGAGACCACCTATCGTTTGATAGGAGCGGAGAGAACAGCCATTCTGTTAGGCTTTGTTGGTGACCGAGTGTTGTTTTGCCAGTTCATAACTGACCTCTGGAACTCTTCCACCTCCGAAGGTGTCTCTAGCCTACTTAAGAGCCTACCTTTCCTTTAGAGCGATCTCCCGTGGGTACTTTCTCAATGTGACCCACGAATACCACCTACTAGGAGTGGATCAAAGAGTTGTAAACGGCAGTTCCATATCGAAGTTAGGTTGGAAGCAATTAGTGGTTAATCGATGGGAACCTTAAAGAGATGTAACTCATGTACCGAAGTAGAGTTGTTAGTTTCAGTGTAGTGTACCAGTATAGCTTAGTCCTTATCTCGCTCATACCAAGAAAGAGGAATACGGCGCTTACTGGAGATAGAGCAGGAAAGGCTATGTACGGGTAAAGGTAATCGACTTATTCGCCTAGTGGCAATCTTTCACAGGAACATAGTAGGTCAGGGTACATGTGGTCTAAGACCTATTAGCGTACCGGATATAGCCAAGTAGTTGGGGAGGTTCACATCGACAGGTACAATCTCATTCCGGTAAAGGTGGTCGAACTTACGGGAGAACTACTTGGGCAAGTTGGGACAGCCTTCGAGGCTGACTTCCCCTTCTCAAGGAGGGGACTTTCTCTCCCAGGTAGAAGTAAGCGAACTACTCCTTCCCTCTGCCTTAGCCCTGCCTCCAACTGCTTCAATAGCTGCGGTTCATTTTCCTTTCCTAATGGCCCTTACTCCCACAACATATGAAGATTATTAGGATGAATCTTCTTTCACTCCTATTAACTAGAAGGGTGAAAAAGAACTAGGTGCTGTAGGAGAGTTAGCCATTCAAGAGCGGATAAGGCGAAAACAAAGGCATTCGATGCATCATAGACAAAAAGTTCAGCTGTCAGAGCCCCGCGGGGGCGCCGAGATATTCTATGATCAAAGTGTGGTTGTCACGAGCTGGATTCGAACCATCGATAAACAAAAGCCTACATAGCAGTTCCAGTGCTGCGCCTTTTTCCAAATGTCCCGTAAGTGAATCATTTCATTGATTGGACCCATGGACCAAGATAGATTGGGCTGGGAGTAAGAGGTCGCGAAGGAGTGATCCTGGCTGGTTGGTCACGCAGGGGATAACCATTGAGCCAAGCAGATTGCCATAGATTGGTGTCCTTGCCGTCACCAATGACACGTACTCTTCCGCTTTTGAGAATTGGCTTTTGGCATAAATGGACTTCCAGGAAGAGTAGGCCGAGTATTTAGGCTCCACATCTAGTGGTCTCGGGAAAGTCTTTTGCTTTCTTGGCAAATGAAGTCGCGGTACATGTGAGAAGTCTCCAGAGCAATTTAGCTTGGAAGGCCGAGTTTTTGAGTGCAAGAGAACGAATGGCAAGCAGTAGTTGGAGGGATCACAGCTAGGGTAAATAGCGCGCCAAAGCTTTAGAATATGGTTACGACCTGATCGGTGTTTATCAATAGGCCGATCCATCCGACCTTTGGTGGCCCGGTGTCAGAGCGATCTCCCTCTAATTACTACAAAGCGCGAATAAAAAAGCAATTCTCTTTTTCATTTATAAAGAATGAGGAGAGTCCGCTAAGGTTGTTCCAGGCTAGCTGAGAGCACCCCTATATTCTATGTTGAAAGGGAATAAGGCCAATCAATCGAAAGGATTGACCTTGAATCCGCAAACAAAGTGAATGATGGAAATATCACCATTCCTCGGTGGAGTGTACTTTCAAGATCGAGGAGAATTTGACTCAAACTCAAAAGTAAAAAAGAAAAGCAAGTTTTTACCAAGAGAGCCTGATTCTCCCGACCAGGTCCAGCTGATCTACGACCACCCTAGCGTTCCTCTAATTCAGTTATTAGAGCTGCCGCCTGTAGAAGAAGTCTCAGCGTCAGTTTTGGAAGGTGTACCAACCGGGTTCATCTGCTGACGGATTAGAGCAAGTGGGCAAGAAAAGAAATTTCGTATTCGTAAGATGCTTGTGTATGGATAAAACTAAAAGCTTAGGATGAAAAGAAAAGGTGGGACTAGACAAAGAAGACAGACATTAGCCTTCTGTAAACTGGAATATGGAAGTGGAAGTCAGTCTAGTCTGCTCTCATCCAGCAAGCTCTCTAAGACTAGCTAGCTTAACGCCCTATTCTCCATCCTTCTTAGGCAGTCGCCATCACAATCGGAGTTCAGTTCCTCCTTCTCGAAATCAGAATCTGACTCGGAACCGTCAATCTCAACTGGAAGACCATAAGACATGGGAAAGGGAGTGACTCTTCCAGCTACTGGATTTCCTCACAATGAGTCCTTTCTCTTTGTTCATAAAGTCACACGCCCTGAAAGGCCCAGGTGGTGATCCCAAGCGAAGCGATCCAGTAAAGGGCCTCTCCTTCCTTACCTATACTATATGTTAATAGTGCCTCTACTAGACTTTCCTTCCTTCTTTAGTAAGTAAAAGGGAAATTAATACTCCTAATGGTACCTTAGTTCGCCATAGGCATCTGAAGGTGGAGTGGAGTGAAGGCATTCTCTTAGGAGAAGCCCGCCAGCTTACTATACTAAGGGAAGAAAGAGGGTGCTATTTAACAGTGGTAGGGGAAGTCGCGCAACCAGACTCTTGTTCTTCCTCTTCAGCGGCCAAAGCATGTTGCAGTTGTTTTCGGTTCGTTTTGAGTTGAGTTCGAGTTCTGGACCGATGGGAACTGTAGCTAACAAGTGTGCCCTAAGTGGAATCCTACTTAGACTCTTTTGACTATATTGGCTGGCAGGACGGGTGCCAAGTTATTAGTAGCTAGGCAGCTAAGCCAGTAGTAGTTCAGTTCAGGTCAGGGCATGAGGCTACAGGTTTTATTTGCGGTCGTGAGACAGAGGTCAGAGGCAACTTGTTATATAGCGTGTTAATAGATCTTCTTCTATTCTATACTAGTAGTAGCAGTAGTGGGGGAATCGGTTTCTTAGGTAAGGTTTTCTTGATTAGATTAAAAGGATAAGCACGCTTATTGCTGTTTGTCCCAACATTCAGCCGAGGTAGGCTACTAACTTGCTCGTTAGAAGTAGTTAACGAACGGAAAGAAGGCCATTAGCATTAGATGTCTATCAGACAAGATGGATGCCCGCTCCTTGGGTATGCAAAGGGCTCTTTTCATGCGTGCTGGTCTTCGTGGTCTGTTGGTTTTTCTGTTTTCGTGGGGGAGATTGGCGCATCTACAAGTTGAGAGTGTGCTCGGGCAAGTGGGCTAAGCAGAACTACTAGTAACGGGATTTGCCTGCAATACGAGGAAGGGGAATGGAACTCTTTTTTGAGAACTTTAGCTACGGACTTAGGTTAGCTAGCTCAGCTTCTCCTATGGCTATTTGGATGTTGGAACTAGGGTAATGCAAAGACAAAGAAGGCCGGTGAGTCGAATCAGGGGCGGCAGCTCGATTGGACTATTTAAAAGAAGGTTTCTTCCTGGTGTGCTGCTTCCTGCCACTACTTTTTGTTTTTCCTCTATAGGTTGAATTCATATTCAAGAGTGAAATTCCAGTTTCTCTAGTGGAATTCGTCTTTCTCTCTTCCTAAACTGGAAATACACGCTTTTCTTGAGGGAAAACCTCGAGTACCCCCCCTTGCGTAACCCCCTAGTTTAGGCTCATTAATTGCGTGTATAATCGAACCAGGCCGAACCTAACGCGAAAGCCCTTGCGCGGTATCCGTTTTCTTTTTTGTTAACAGGAGAAGTCTATTTATATGAAGGAAACGAAGTTGAATAAAGTAGAGGAAGAAAGACCCCCGGGTGCCTTCCTATGTTGGAACTCCCGCCAATTTCATTACCTGCACCTGCTCATGGTTTACTTTCTGGCATATTGACTATCTTCGTATATTTGTTATTTCATATGTTATATTCTTCTTCTCTAGAATAGTTGAATTCAACTTTCATTTCCAACATATTGAAATAAAGGAATTGGTGGATCTCTCCCATCAGACAGATCAACGGCACCGGGCATGGGATACACAGGCAGAAGAGCTGATTTGACCGGGCAGACCAGATGAGCGAGATTGATTTAAAGCGAAAGCGCTGTGCCAACTTGCATACAAGATTTATATATGGATTGGATACTCTATTAAAATCCTCTTCATAAGTCCTTTCGTACAAGCTATTCAAAGTCTATTGGCTTTCTTGGCGGTACTTCGACCGCTAAGCCTCGCTTATGCACCGAGAAAGATCGTCGATAGGAAAGCTCTGTTACGCACCAACGACGGCCCCTTCTCTTTACCTTTCTCGTCCCCTACCTTTGCTGGCTTGAATGGGAGAAAACGGGCGGCTAGGGATGTCTCATATGTCAGTAGCAGTGAACATGACAGCAAGGCCAGGTAGGCGAACATTCTTCTTGCCTGGTCTTTTATAGGTATGTTAATGTTCAGTCTTTGGTCTAGTACGGTTGAGTGAGTTCGCTTGATCTTTGCTAATTGGCTGACATTGTTCTTGCTGTATACTGGTATAAAGCATATCTCTATATTTAGAATACTTCTTTGAGTTAGATCAACTATCATCTGTTCCAAGAACCCTCTATCACCGGGAGCCCGAGCGGCATTAAGAATAGCTTATAAAAGGAGAACTGGCTAAGGCTAACGAAGCCTAGCTCGTTTAGGTCCTGCCATTCCTACCTATCTATCATTGGTCAACTCGGAAATCAGCTAGACCCGACTTTCTCTTTCAAATGAATTGATTCGCCAGTTTATGAGCTCACTCAGCCGGAAGGCAACGCTATATCTCTTGCTATGGCTCTTAGCTCATTATTGGTGGGGTATCTGGTCAGCACACTAAGAATGAAGTAGTACGATCGGCGGGCGTTGGAAAGAGAGCTTCAGTACAATTATCGCTGCTTAGCGAAGTGAGGTACAAAGCACCTTTCCGTTCTTTGCTTTGCGTATGCTGGTTAGAAAGAAAATTTGCTCTTTGTACTTGTTTGGAATCTTTCTCTTGGTATGAGGTTTGAAACCCCGCTTTTTCCCTTGAGCTTGAGCTTGCATGCTGCTGGCTTATCCATTGCTGATGATTTTCCGAAAGTAGGTTCGAATGACTTAATTGCAATTGGTGAGGATGGCTCGTTTTCTTCTCGTAGATTTTCCTTATCTAAGCTATATCAACATAGCCAACTAGAAAACTCATCCGCATCCGCTTGTCAATTCTTGGTGTAATACTCACTCGTAAATGATTGGTGTCAGAATTTTCATTTTTCACACTGATTTCCTATTTTCTTTTCTTTTTTGAATTTCCGTGTAAGAATTAGGAATTCCTCTTCCAACTCGTCCCAGAATGGGCGTTATGGCAAAAAAGAAAAAGAAAAGAAAAGGAGAAATTTGTCCAATAGTAACAAATGGTGCCTCCACAGGTTGACACCCGATCCAACCTAGTAGTAAGCGATCCGCCAAAAGCAACCAAAATATTCCTTGGTGAATCGGGCGAAAACTTGAACTACGTACATACATATTTTTAAAAAACGGTAAAGCCAACAGACATATAAAAACTGGTGCTATTGCGGCTACACCTCCCGATTTGTCAGGTATACTACGAAGAATGGCATGGATCGGTAGGAAATACCATTCCGGCACAATATGAGGCGGGGTGGACATCGGATTAGCAGGTATATAATTGTCGGGATGCCCCAAAACATTAGGAGCATAAAAAATCCAAATGGAAAAAAAGATAGCAAAAGCTACCCAACCTACTAGATCCTTTACATAAAAATAAGGGTAAAAAGCAATTTTATCCATCTCTGAATGTACACCCAATGGATTATTTGATCCATATTGATGCAATGCGGCCAGATGAAGAAGACTGGCGCCTACTAAAATAAAGGGGAGCAAATGATGAAGACTAAAAAAACGATTTAAGGTGGCATTGTCCACGGAGAACCCACCCCAAAGCCAGGTTACTATGGTATCTCCTACTACAGGTATGGCGCTAGCTAAGCTTGTAATTACTGTAGCTCCCCAAAAACTCATCTGACCCCAAGGTAGTACATATCCTATAAAAGCTGTCACAATCATTAATAGGAAGATTACAACTCCGAGACACCGAACAAATTCCCTAGGACTGCTATAACTCGCATGATATAGACCACGAAAAATATGAAGGTGAACCACAATGAAAAACATACTTGCCCCATTAGCATGCATATAACGGAGCAACCAGCCCCCTTCAACATCTCTCATAATGTGTTCTACGCTGTTGAAAGCTAGATCCACATGAGGTGTGTAATGCATAGCTAAAAAAACGCCAGTCACTATCTGAATGACTAAACAAAGACCAGCTAACGAACCGAAGCCCCACCAATAACTAAGATTGCTCGGGGTTGGATAATCTATCAAATGCTGATTAAGTGTGGAGGATATAGGTTCTTTAAGAAGAGAGAATCGTTGGTTCCGACGAGTCATTTATTTATTTCTCTTTTATATCGTGACAACTCTTGCTCCCCCACCTTTTGGCATTCTGGGGCCCTACTATATATAAATAGAAATTGGTAGTACCCTTTCTTCCACCTCCGAAGGGGTATAGAGCGAAAGAAGCGTCGAAGGGGTCGGGTCATCCTGGGTTACTGAAGAGTCGTCCGACTGCTCGGTGACCGAATCAGAGAGGTTTTTACCGCTTTCTCTTTTCTCCAGCACTCTCGGACTGATCATCTTGCTGCAAGAAAGCAAGCTTAGGAATGTAATGGAAATTTAGGTCTCTGCTCGCCTTGGAAGATTATTCTTTCCTCCTCGGTCAAAGAGGGCAGAGGTGTGTGGGAGAAAGAATTCTAAAAGGAGAGAATTTCATAAAGTCACTCTCTCCAACCTTTTCTATCTATCTTTAGAAGTAGGGCGAGAGAAAGTCAATATGATATTTGCGTTGGTTTTTCCAACGGAAAGGTTGCACTTTTTTCTTTCTCATTCGGAAGGCTCAGTCCCACACTCTGACTTCAATGATGGGAACAACCTCCGCACTCCGGCGCTCCAATGAACAAGAGTTCTCCGCCTTACTCTATTTAGAATAGTGGTCGATACCTCGGGAGGGAGTTACATTCGTAACAACATGTTATGTTCACGCGGTGATATTCTATCTTTCCAAGAGTACTACCCTGTACGGAGTCTATGTCTGGGGAGCATACTTGACAGGAGATAGACACAGGCGGTAGAGAGGTCCCCCACTTTGATTCCCGCCCTGTTAGCATCTCCGATCCGAGATCAAGGGATTACTCCGTTAGGTCTTTTCGGTCCGAAGCCGGCCGGTAATGGACCTACTTACCTTGCTTGTAGACTCACTGCGGAGCTAACCCTTTTCTTGGTGGTTGCTACCAAGACGATTTCTTTATGCCCATCAAAGGACCTCGAGATGCTAATCCACGAAAAACGATACGAGAAATTCTAAAGAACTTATATACGGAACGAGGGCGACCCGTGGAAATACATCGGTTTCTTACTCGTGCAAAGGAACTATTTCTTGGCAACTTGGACAACTTATAACGATGTTTGTCCCGCATATCACTAGGAAGATCGGGATCTTTACAAAAGGCTTTATAAAGCTTTCGTCTCAATTCATATTTAGCCGCGAGCAATCTACGTTTGTGATCTCGTATATTTCGCTTCTCCGACATCTTACTGAGTTTCCCCCTCATCTTTTTGCAAAAAGCCGCTCCACGGTGGTAAAGTCTCATCTTGTGTGTTGGACGAAGTGACAATAGTCACATTGAACCCTCGAATATGTTCGAAGATTTCGAAATGATCTTCCAGTTCTGGGGAGAATTCGCAAAACTCCGTTTCCATCGAGAATTGAATAGAGTTTTCCCGTATTTCAACCGGAGAATCTAATAGAGACATTACTGTGGAGATTCTGACCAAAAAATTAGACATTCCATGCCCTCGGAGAGTGCTTTGTCGTGCTAGGTCACTGACATATCCTTTTTTGTCTTTATTTGACCCCAAGAATGGATTGGATCGAAACGACTTTCCTGGCGAAGACCTTTGTGTCTGTATTAATTTCTGACCGCACGGAATCTCCATAGCCAATTTTCCATTTTTGATAGAAGGTGCTGCCTTTGGTACTACTCTTATTTTACACAATCCAGGAACTTCCATAACGTTGGCGTGATTCAGTTTGAGCAACGGATCCTGACGTGATACATCTTCGTAATGAAAATAGAGTGGAAACATGAGTTGGCTTTTCAAGTATATATAGAATAAGCACTGTGAACTATCGCCTTCAAAAAGATAGCTGAACCTCTTTCTTCGATCGGAATACGGATGAGATCAGAAAGGCCATCATTGAGGCAAACGATGCAATTGCTTGATTTACTGGGCTGGGTGGGCTAAACCTTCGACACCAGCACTGGATTTGCACAAAGAAAAAGACAAGACCGTCTAAGGCGCAAAGCCCTTATTGTCCAATCCCCTCACAGCTGCCTATTCTGTAACAAGAGCATTCGATGCATTATAATAAAGAATTATGTCATTTCCTTGCAGAAAGAGTCTATTGAAGGTTAGGTTAGCCCTCTAACTCGGCTAGTGACACATCAGACCTCTTTCTTTTTTAGAAAGGCCTTGATTTAAGCATCAAAACAAGAGTGACAGGGGTACCAGTAAGTTACTCTATTTTTTTTACCTGGCATCTATCTCACCTTTCTTGCGCAAAGAGCTTATTCGAGCGCAGCGGAGTCATGAAAAAGAATAGCCACTTCCTTATCTACGCTATTTATTTAGTTTCCTCCCCTCGTGGGAAGTAGCTTTCTCTAATCGACTATTGAACCATCTCACCTTCAAGTCACTCGCTACCTTAAGTCATGCCTTTACTCCAAGAGCTAACTCGATGGGACTTGCTTTCCTAAAAAAATTTCCCTTGGCCTTGAGCCTGCTTCATCGCACTGCGCTAACGCCCTTATTAGAGTAAAGGCGAGACGCTCATTCCTTTGCTTGTTTGGCCTACTCTTGCCGGGGGTTTCTTGGTCCTACGCAGTTTTGAATTCAAAGGCAAAAGAGAATAAGAGATTTTTGACACCCCGTTTGCTGCTCAAACCGTAGCAGGAAATGCTATTCGTACAGTAGTGGAAGCAGGGTACGCTAGAGGCGAAAGTCGTGATAAAAGGTCCTGGTCTCGGAAGAGATGCAGCATGACGAGCCAGAAGTGGTATACTATAAATAAAGTTTCGTATAACAGAACCATTAGCGATTTTCGCTCTTGTTTTATCTGCTGCTGTCTCTGACTGACGAAGAAGGAGTCCCACTACACGAAAAAAAATATGAGCCCATCCCGGGTTAAATGGTTGATGATTTCATGTAGCACGTTTTATTTAGTCCAGCTCCAAGCTAGAACCCCGGGGAGTTCATTCCCGGTTCAACAACCTCAGGGTGCGACCAATTCCCTATCAAGGAGTGTTACCTCAGTCGAAGGCTCCAAGTCAACTCCCGGAAAAGATCAGTCTTTCTTTCCAATCTATCTTTCCGCGGGACAGAGCTAAATGCATGCTATAAGGGGCAGCTACAATTGCTTTAGAATTCTTCTCTTTGTTCTCCTAGGAGAATCCAAGTGTCCACTTCTTCTTTTTAGAACTAAATCAGGGGTAGTGATTCTTACTATTAGATCATACGGCTCTGTCCCGGAATCAGGACCTCCCCTTTCCTTTGATTAGATGTTCAATACCCCCTGTGCCCCAACCAAATTCTGGTGAATCAGTGATAGTAGTTCCTAACAGAACTACCTTTGGGTGACTCTTAGGATTCTAGCTCGCCCACTTAGAGTAGGAGCAGTTCCTAGCCGTAAAAGGCTAAGAAGATAGAGAAAGGGACAGCGCGAGGGGGTCAATTAGAATATCTTCCTCTCTTTCCCCCATGCTTTCTGTTGGTAAAGAACCAACTATAATAGTTCTCTTCACTACTACAATTATTCAAAGATTCTGGACTCTCTTTCTGTTTGGAGAAAATGGAAATATAGAGTGGAAAAAGGGAAGTCCTTTTTGGCAAGGTGTGGAACTCGCCCGTGGGTGCCCTTGATTGGCGCGAGGGGTTGCACAGGTTACGCTCCATCATTGTATGCCCGACAGTTTGGGTGAAAGGAGTTCATTCCTAGAACAATTGGCTTATCTCAGTTCGCGTACTGCTTTTCCAAAGCAGGCACACAAGAAAGGCTGGAAGCTGTCAGACAAGACCGGAAAGAAAGGGAACTGGTAATACATAATAGGGAGCTCTCCGACCTTCTACCACCATTGGATACCTAAAATGGCAGCAAGAAAAGGGGAAGAGATTGGAAAAACGCCTGAAATCTTTGATAAAGCGCCTAAAGGACCCGTTCTCCAGAAGTCTACCGCAGTGAGGACGATGATCCTCACAAGCGCAGCAGATTGCTATTTCTTTAGTTAGGACCGCCATTGAAGATGGTCTACGCTTTGGCACTCCTCCTTAATTAAGGAGGATGACTTCACGGATCAAGGATTTCAACGAGCGTAGTCATCCACCCGGTAGCAAAGACCAGGGAAAGCACCTAAACGGTTTTTCTGAGTCAGCTAATCGGGGAACAGGACGTCGTTATGGTACGTCTAAGGTTAAGCTATGGTTTTTTTCTTATTCCTTAAGGTCATCCTCTGGGGTCAAGTTCGGGGATAGAAAGATTTGAAATAACTCTACGTTTGTCGCTAGATCCGTCCAGAGCATGCTTGGCATCGCCAACATTACCAATTTGCTCGAATCTCTTTCTATTTCTTTCATCTTCAGAAAGGTACATCCAGCATTTCGCTCCTTCTACCATGATTTATTATTATTTTTTGAATTCCACTTCCCTACGAAAGACTTGTTGATTGAAAGTTGGTTGTTTACCAACTAAGAGCCTGGGAGAAAGAAAGTTCACAAACGAAACTGGAAAAAACTATTTTCTCAGGAGAAAGAGAAAGAACCTAGACCAATTCAAAGCTCTTAAAGAAATTTGCTTGCCCCAATCTTCTAGCTTTTGGAATGCTTAAATGATAAATATGGAAAGTGTTCCGCGAGTGCAATCTCCACCCTTCCCCGAACTACCTCCGACAGGAGTCTTTGATGAGAAAAAGCCAACCTTACCTGCTTACGTCTGTGATCCATACCTTCCCATCCCTCCTAGTGTAACATTATCTCCGTAAGATCCTAGGGATCCTGGAAGTTCACTCCCAGTCAATTACATCGACCATGGAAGCAGTAAGCTCTTTTAGAGCCTGGCTTTGGAAGTCTAGTTAGCTACGGGTTGGGTTTGGGAAAAGATTGATTCATAGGATAGAGCTCTTACAGGTTCCGCCTCTTTTGTTCTCTCTTGGGCTTTTGCCAGATCCTTTTCCCTGGAAGAAATCCTACTAGATCGATTGAGACTCCATCCCTTCTTCGATGGCTATTTCATAGGTGAAATAGTATATAGGATGTGGTTCTTTATACATCGAAAAAATAACTTTCTTGACCCCCAATGTGTAACTTCGTTTGACTCTAAACGTTGGTTTGAAGCTTAAAGAAAGCTGTCTCGTCCGAAAGAAGATACATAAAGCATTGACTTTTCAGCTTTCAAGCTGACAGATGGTATCGAAGAGTAAGAGCTGAAAGCTAATTACCAATGTAACTGGATAGCTTACTTAAGGAAGAACTGTAAATTCCGCTCCTTCTTCCCTTTCAGTCCCAAGGGAGAACAAATGGGGAACTGGCTTCTTAGCCAGCTTTCTTAGCGAATTGTATGTGTTAAGCATATAGAGAAAGAAAGTAGCAGCATTCCGCTTTGTGCTTAAAATACTCCTTATCTATCCCTACTAGGATAAGATGTGGCAGCTCTCCAGTAAGAAAGAAGTTGTGTCTATTTCGAGTCAGTAGGAATGAGAAAAAGAAGCATGAAATGCAATAGAGTAGGGTATGCATTACATGTCAAATCGGATAAGTCGGCTCTGATCGATTAGGAACCACTGATAACTACAACTCTATTGTAGTAGCTGTTGTTGGTTGCTTCCTCTTCCAAATCTTGGGCACCCTTTGTCTGCTCGGCCGGAGGCCAAGCATTGAGAATGAAATAGGTAATCTTTCTTACCCGATCTCTGCTAGAAGAATCTCACGATCAGAACTCATTAGCGGTTCCTCTCGGGACCCTAAATGCTGGTTTTCTAGCTTAAAGAAAGCAGTAAAGTTCGAAAGAAGTACCTTGACTTTGTCCATAAAAGACGCTTTCAAGCAGACAGATGTGAAGAAATTCCGTAAATCCGCTCTTGTTACAGAATCTGCTTCAACTGTCTCAGAAACCGAACATTGCTCTGTCGAGGATGAGGAGCCATCACTCTGACTGCCAGAACAGAACAAGGACCTTCTCTGATGACGCAACCTTCAAGAAGGGAATTCGGAATCATAAGACGACTTTGCAACAAAGAGAAAAAGAGTGCTTTCTCAGAAAAGAAAGAGAGATTGGCATTCCTCCGATCAGCATGAGAGCTCGATCCAGCTGAAAGCGATCCCTCAGAAAGGCCTTATAAACGGACTGCTCCTCTATGTGCTCCGAGACCCTCTCCTTGCTCGAGGGAAGATGTGCGGTTCTCTGCTTCAGCCGCGGGCTGAACACAGGAATTCCAAGCAAAGAAAGATGATTCAGTCGAGTAATACACTGTGTGGGACGGAGTAAGGGCCCATCGAAAGAAGAAAAGACTGCCTACTTTGGTGAAATCCTTGGATAAGTACTTGGGGCCAATCGATGAATAGCAATCCCTAGTCTTCCAAAAAGAGTATTGGACTTCTCTTTCCTCCTCCTCGAGGATGATGGATCCGGGGAGGGGTCAGAGGCTATCTGGTATATAAAGACAGCTGTACAGCTTTCCTTGCTTCGAATATCAGATAAGAAGAGATTCTGACGTCTGAGATTGCGTGCCTTGCCCGGATAGGAGAGCAAGAAGAAACTAGTTAGACCGGAGCTTACCGAAAGGCTAGTTTCTATCCATAAGCATTCGAAGGTACCTCGAGGGACAAAGCACGGAATGAAAGATCGAGGAATTGGAGCCCTTTATGTCATTGATGCGGAAACATCAAACAATGTTCTACTTGGGCGGCCTTGGATGCATGATAATTGTTTCGTCCCTTCTACAACTCACCCATTTTGCAAGTAAACCAAAAGTGGTGAGCAGAAGCGTATTACGCAGATGCTAAATTGGATTTATCCGAAGATGAAATAAATGCTACAAAGCTCTTTGAGAAAGGGATTTCGACCTCAGACGACCAATCGATCCCTATGATGCCATCAGAAGAGAGGCTATGAAATAGGTGAAGAAGTTCGGAAAGTGGAATATTAAGCAAACAACTCCTGATACGAAGAAGGCCCCTAAAGGCCTGCTTTCCTTTTCGTCCCAAAAAGTCACAGGAAGCATGGTGAGCCAGCTCTTATGCCAATTCAAGATGAGAGTTCCACTTCGCTTTAAAGGATAGGGGGGATATCTGAGTCGATAGGGCCATATTCAAAAGGGGGATAAGTGGATTGAGTGTACTAACATGCAAAATAATCAAAAGAACATCTCCTGCGGACCCTCATCCCTCCGAGACATGATCATCATCCTAAAACCATCCGGATGCATCACCTGGAAATGCTTGGGCCAAAACCAACAGCTAAAGGAGATGGGAAGTTAGCTGACACAAAGGAGCTTTACTAATAGTTAAGCTTAAGGTATACGATGCGAAAGCTCTTCGAATGATGCTAGTAATGGGATACTCAATTGAGGAAGCCCAAGGGTTGTGCAATGGAAGAGGAATGTTAGCACCGTTTGACGCCATGTATTCTCCAGCACAAACAAAAGAGAGCTCTCTTTGAAGGAAGAATGCGCTCTTAGTAGTAATCTTATCCTATGCAGAAGACGGCATTCAACTGAATGAAGATGGCATGAAGACGATTGCTGCTCTCCTTGCTTAGCTTGTGGGAAACTAGCTCAACTAAGAGCAGCCTTTCTCAACTATACTCAGCTATGTCCGAGAATCTAAGATCAGACTTGCCTTGTTAATGGACGAGGAAGTGACATGACATATAAAGAATAGGAATCGAATAAGCTGCTGATTGACTGGTCTTCGAGCCTTCGTGATATCATAGCCCTTTTCATACCTAATCCTGTTTATCGATTGCTTTAACTTGTCGAGGAGGGAAAGATGAAGTTGCCAGAGGCAGGAAAGGAGATTGTTGAAGGTTCTCACGGGTGCTAGTTTTAGGATGTTCCTATTCATAGAGTCGAATAAAACTTTCTTTCGGATTAAGTGAGCCTTTTTCTATAATAAAAGAAAAGAATGCTCTACATTATTCTACTATTCAAAGAAGTTCTTCTCGACATGAATATTTGTATAGGTATTCATGAAAGCTTTCACAAGAAAGCGAGGATAGCCGGGCAAGTCCAGTGGTCATACCGACGAAGCATAAGCCAGTTCTTTTACATCTAAGCCAGCAGCTGGGGATAGAACAAGGAAGTTTGAAAGCTTTGACTCTCCCCCTTTCTTCTGGGGGATTCATAGAATATGCTTTCTTCTCATAGGGAATAGGATGAATAGGCAAGATTTGCATTTACCTTAGATCTTAGATGAGGCTATTTAGTTCTAGGTCGGGAAGGGCTGTCAGTCCATGATAGTTTCCTGCGCTAACCCCTTTCTGCGGTTTCAGTTGGAGTTTGATTCTCTTTGCTTATAATCCTGCCGAGGGACGGAGGCGGAGTGACTTGCTTCCATACGAGCGCATAGAATAGAATCTATTAAATAGAGTCCGTAAATATACCCTTTCTTATTCCATAGGTGGCCTAGATTAAGCCAAGCCGCCACTTTGCAGTCACGGACTGAGTGGGCTCAGTTCGAATGAACTTGGATCGAGAAAATCGAACTCTTTTCTTTCTTCACCTTGTCTGGAGGAGTACTCCCTCTTTAGGATTCAAAGGAAAAGCCTTAACGCCCTTGTGTAGTGAGATACTCTGCCAAACCAAAGGTAGGTGTGAGTCTTCTCCCTATATGAAGTGCCTAATTGATTCTTAATATATCCTATACTTTAGTCGAGAATAGGTTGCATACGAGGGAGGGCCTGTTCTATACGATCGAATACCTTTCTATTTTCCTTGCAGAGCCAGTACCAGGACAAAGAGAAGCCCTTTTTTCTAAGCCCTTCCATCTATTGGATAAGGAGTAGTGGATAGGGAAAAGTAGATCAAGCCCTTCAGTCTCTTAGGCGAGGAAGTTCTCTTACAGGCAATGGGAGATCAAGTTTGAGTCGTAAGCCCTTACACTTATAGTATAGCCAGTTTCTAGCCCATCCAATTACAGCGGTTGACTCTGCTCTGATTAAGTCATTGAAAGGTTTATCCCAGGCGAATATGTTCAAGAGTCAAAACCTTTGCGCTTCAGTCCCGATAGTTAGAGTTGTTGGAATAGTAGTATCAGTAGTTGTAGTTGCCCTTGTTTGTAGCAATAGGAACCCAATCTCCTTCTAGGATGAGAGGTCAAGGTCTAGGGCTGAGCTTATCTAGGGTTTTCCTTCTACCTTATTCAGTCTTAGATTCTTTCTGCTTTCTCTGAGGTTGTACTTTGTCGTGCTAGGCGAGCCTCCGTTGCTGTAGCTTCCTTTTCAACCCCAGCTATTGATTCAGTTTCAGTTGCTTTTCCTGACCTGGGGGTTTGAGTTTGATTGGAAGTTGGAGTCTCGTTCATTCGCCCTGCCCTGCCAAGACTAATCTAATTCCTTCTTAAGCTCTTACTCCTTCGGACCCTCGTTGGACTTTATGGGAGTTCTCAACCCTACCATGTAATGCTGCTATTGGTTGAGGAGTTGATAGGTTCTCCCTTTTACCAGTAGAAATAGGAGCAGTTTCCGCCCTCCCTTCCTAACAATTCATCTGCGACTAATACTAATAGGTACTAAGAAAAAGCACATATGCGACATCTATCTTCTTTACTTTACCACGTCTCCCGGGAAAAGCCCAGTACATATGGCACGAGACGATTACACACATCCAGGGCGGAGTGGGATCGGGTCTTTGTTGGATTAAGTCTCATGGGTTATCCGAAGATAAATCAAAAAAAGGAAATGTGGAACGAAGTCCACACTTCCGGAGCGATTTGTCAACAGCCAATGAGCGATCAGCCGAAGCAGGTACCCCTGCGGAGGGGCCACCCAACTGCATCCTCAACATAATGCCTAGCCGAAGAGCGACCCAAGCCCTACAGGATCTTATGCCAACGCATACCTGCATTATATGCTCCACCGCGAAAGACCATGGGAGTGGAAGTCCCGACAACATTTGACTAAACTGATAGGCCCAGGGGAAAGGGAAAGGAAGGCTGCTGAGGATGGGCCAGCCATGAACGGAACCGCAAACATACTATCCAGCTCCAATGAAACTTGATCTCCTTATCCTTATGAGGTAGCCAACCTACGGAGTTAGAACATAGGAGACAGAAGTGGACAACACTCCACAGCCCAGTGGACCACACTTAAGGTCCTGTTAACACAAACGGAACGGATAGGATAAAAAGGCAATCCAATACAGTACGCGCCAGACCCCTTTTCCTCGGCTAAGATGAAAGACGATAGAACGAAAACACTTTTTGTTACGCCAGCAACGGCAGAAACTGGGACGTATAACGTTAAGCTCACACTCAAAACCAGTCCACCGAGGGTCGGTCCTCAATGCCACAAGGGTAGGAAGGGGGATGAGGCCCAGAAGCTCGGGCTTCATCAAGCCCCTAGGGGTCTAACTCGTACTCGTCTTTTAATGCTTAAATAGCCTCCTCCTCTTCGCCCAAGGAAAGCTGGCCAATCGGTCAAAGAAAGCTCAATCCCAACTCACTAAGAGCGCATTCTGATTCTGATTCACTGTAACAAGCCATTCTTCCACTTGCTTCTTGCTTTGAAAGCTGTCCTCTTAGTTTTGAACTAGTCTGAGAAGGGGCAATCCCCTATTCTATTACTATGTCCTGGGGCATTCAGTCTTAGTGCAATCAGTGACTTTCTTGCCTTAGGTCGATCAATCTCTTGAATTGTGTACATTTTTGGTTTTATCCCTCAGGGCATAGCAAAGGACTAGTTCTTCTTCAATTGCGAAAACTGCTGATTCGAGAACAAGAACAGCTTCTTCCTTGGCACAGCTATCAGCCAAAGCAAATCGATTTCATGTCGGCGTAAAGGTATCAACGAGCCTTTCCGTTAATTCAATATCTGTCTCGTTCCCACACCCCCAGTCCTACTGCTCCTGTTAATGCTACTGCTTCCTTTTCATTGTCTTAATGGCACACATCTTCTAGTCGGCAGGGCTCGAGAAGGCTTCTCTTTGGGGGCATTTGAGATTTTTAAATCAATGGTATGGCGGCCTAAGGACCTTGGTCGGATTCATTCGTAAAAGCAGTTCTGGCGTATGCTTATTCTATTACTATTGGATTAAGCGCTTCAACAGGAAAGAGACCAAGGGAAGGCATGTTGATGCGACGGTAACTCGACGAGATAGAATATCTTAAGATAAGATCAAAAATTTGCCTAGTTTCGTCGTCTTATTGCTAACAGTAGTTAACATTTCCCTAAGGTGCGTCTAGCCTTAAACCATTTCTTTGGAAATGCTTTGACTATGCTAAAAATTCCAAGTCGGCTTCTCTCTGGTCGACTAGTATTAGGTACCGGAAACTTTTATTAGACCGTTCTCGTCAATGCCAGTAATTGGCCCAGGGTCTGCTCCTCGATCTTTTAATCTTTTTTTGAAGCTGGAAAAAGAGTTGATGAACCTTCCGCGGAGCTCTCGATCGAACGGTCTACACTCAGGTTCCCTTCTGAGGGCTAGCACAACGAAAGACAACCATGAGGGTCGAACATTAGTGAGAGGAAGGAGATCTAGTATCCCTTGTCCGCGGGAGATAGCTATGAATTTCTATTAATTGAGTTTTCCTTCGTCTTGAAGGCCTTTTCCTAGCCACTAAAACTGTGTAAAGTAGTCCCGTGTGCCCAACCACTTCAGTCAAGGCTCTGAAAGAGATAGAAGCCCCCCACGGAGCGGTATTATGAGTCAAAGAGTCAATCTTTCCTCAATCAACTCAGGCGGAACCGTCGCATTCTCTCTTAGAGACTCTATTATGAAATAAAGGGAAGCCAACATTATCATAGTCGCCCACTCGCTCATATGACCGGCAGGTCGGAATTAGCCCTGATTCTTTCTGCTTCTTTTTTTTAGTACGGTCTTACTTTCATTCCTTATCCCAGTCTGAAACTAGAACAGCCTTCCGCTTTCTTCTTTGCTTTCCTTTCTTTCAGAACCTGCTCATCTCAACCTGACTGCTGACTGGCTGCCTTACAAAATACCCCTCCAATATCATCACATTACCTATTATATAAGGGTAGGCAACGAAACAAAGAGGTTTTTATTCCACTACTAGAGACTATTTCCTATAACCAACCTAATTCCTGTAACCAAACCTACTACTTTAACTAGTACCTTTTCTAGTACCAGCACGGGGAGAACCTTTACCTCAAACTAGTTCCTATTACCTGTGGCTACCCTAATATCCCGTTACTGTACGGGAGCGGAAGCGAGAAAAGAAAAGCAGGTTTTTTTCATCTGCTAGCATTGTGGTTTGGAATCGATTCTTTATCAATAGCCCACCCTTTCTTTGAACCTTGTCAATGATCGAACTTAAAGATATGAACTGAGTGCCATTTGATGAGTAACTGAGAACAAAGGAGAGGGATATGGAAAGAATGAAGTAATGAAAGAGGAAGTCATTGCTAGTAGTAACGACTTGTCACGATCCATTGGTTCATATAGAATCCATGTCCTAGGTGTATCAAAAAACATTCTTTTCGCTAAGCGTATATAATAAAATAGAGTGAAAGGGTCCACCCCGAAAGCAAGGGGATACTAACTAACAGCTGAGTCCTCTCCGAACCGCAGGAGATAGTTGCCCATCATACGGCTCACCAACTTCACTTGCCTCTATGGGAGGCGCGCTCCGGGCAGGTTCGGATCACTTACAATACATGGCTCTACGAAGGTGGGTTAGGAAAGTTTTCAATATGATTCTTTTCCTCTATTTCTTCGATGAGAAATGCGAGTCTGTTTTGTCCACTTTCTCCATCCCCCTCTATCAAAATGATCAAAAAGGAATTTCTTCTTCTTATTCCCGTGTTTGATCTCTTCTCCTTCGGACCCTCGCTCGTTGTCACCTATGTTGGGTTTGGAACCCTGTAGAGAATGAAGAGGGGCCAAGGATCTTCCTCTCAACAGTGCTTTGCGAGGCTCCAATCTCCTCCCTGAATAAGTAAGGCCCCGTTAGCCTGGGCGAAGATGGGGATAAAGAGTAAGGATTGAAGCCCCCTTAGCTCTGCCAGGCACTGGACAGGGGTTAGCTTTGTAAATGTGTAGAGCCAAGTGTAGTGTGGTGTAGTAGTAGGCACTTCTAGGCCCCTTCCCGGCTACTGGATTACTCCAGTGCTTCGGGTACTACGGACCCTCTGCCATCCATTGCAGCGGAGCCCTTTCATGAGCAGGGGGGCTAAGCACAGTTCTTTGAATCAAACGTTGAATGAAATCGATTCTTTTTTAGATATCCAAATCTAAATCGGATAGGATAGATGGATGGATCTATCTTTCTATTCATATATATTACTAAAAAAAATGGATTTATGTTGTAGCGTAGCAAGAAGCCCCAAATCCTTGATTTGGCGAGGAAAGACTGCACTGCTTTGGGCCCAGGAAGCGAAGGGAATGAGCTCGGCTGCTTCTCCTCCACACTTCTTTTTCTCCGTGCCCGTTCCGCATGCGCTTCGCGCGCAATTGGCGCTTTGCTCTCCTCTTATTCTTCATTGGACGGTTCGGATGGACTTCGCCGTTCTTTCCCAACTAAAATAGAAAAGGTAGGTTATAAACCTCGAGATGTCGATTCGTTTTCCGCCCCCAATGAGATGGGGAATTTGTAACCCCCTATTTAGACTTTCGGGCCCTTCATCTTTCTGAATCGAGACCCGGCCCGGCTCGCGTCGTTCCAACAACCGGCGGGGAGCACCTCAGTATACGATCGCGCGCAGTAACTGGGAGTCCTATTACACTTAAGGCCAACTTCAATTCACCAAACCAAGGTTCATCTCGTGTAGTGATTGTGGACTCGTACAAGGATATTGAGTAGACGGTTGATGTATCAGACTCGACCCTATCTTTCGTAGCATGCATTCCCATCCGTGTCGCAACTGATTCGGTAAGCTACGTGTCCGGTGCACGGAGGACTGCCTTCGGTCCCCCAAACTGACTTACTCGTGGCAACCTTCCGGCCGCCCAACGACCTATAACGCTAGTCACTACTCCCACTGGGGCTAGGAAGTAAGCCCCACAACCCAAAGCGGCGAAAAACAAATAGAATTTGCTAAAAAAGCCGGCTAACGGGGGTATTCCTGCGTATGAGAACATAGTAATGGAGAAGGTAATAGCCAAAATAGGATTCGTTTTGGCTAGAGCGCCCAAATCCGCTATATATTTGACACGGGTTTGCCGTAATGCTGAAACTATGGCGAATGCATCTATCGTCATTGATGCATAAATAAAGATACCAATTAGTAGTGATTGAATTCCTTCTATGGTTCCACATGAGAAACCAGTACGAATATAACCTACATGTCCAATTGAACTATGAGCTAGAAGTCTTTTGACTTTCGTTTGGGCCATGGCGGCCAGTGCTCCTAAGATCATAGAAGCAATGCTGCAGAAAAAGAAGATTTGTTGCAATGTAGCTCCATAAGAACCATAAATAGAAACACGTGAAATATTAGCAGAAATAGAGATTTTAGGCGCAATAGAAAGGAATGCTGTAACCGGGGTGGGTGAACCCTCATAGATATCAGGTGCCCACATATATAGAGTCAAAAGAGATATTGAGTCCGAAGGGGAGGGGGTTTTCTTCGGGGCTCGAGAGATGGAATAGATAGGGCCCCACAAGTTTTGAATTCGCCGCTGGGGAATTCACACGAAAGGGAACGAGGAATTCTCAACGAAAAAAGTGCTCTCTGAACCGAACGTGAAAGTCGTTTTCCATCAGACGGCTGTTCCCGTAACTCTACTCTCGACTTGGATTATATATCCAAAAAGGTCCGCTCTCGGCCATTCCACACGCTGCCTAGCAGAGGCGTGGTTATCTGAAGTGGATTCTCTCTTTTGTAGTAGATGCCGAACCTGCTGTGCCCCATTGACTAAGAAGGGGGCGGGCGCAGCAGCTACATGGACCCCTTCCTTTCTGTTGTTGCCAGCGCTTTCCCGGGCCGAGCCGGAATCTTGTAAAGGGCAGGCAAAGCCCGAAGGCTGCTATCCCAATAGGCCAAGGGATGACAAAAAGAGGGCGCTTTCCTGTGTTGGACTGAAAAAAAGGACCTAAGAGTTGAGCGTCTTCTCTTAGTCTCTTAGGTTTCTTCCTCCCGCGCCCGCCGCCCGGCCCGCGTTATAGGGGACAAGGCGGGAAAAGACAGAGGGAGGGGGAGCAGCATCTTATTCTCTTCGCGAGAACTTCCGGATCGGAGAAGCATTCGGAACGGGCTCCGCGTTCATTTCGTTGGCAGAAAGGATCCAATCCATAAAATAAACACGGAAACGAAACAAAGTTCGTTCCCTTTCGTCAAGTAGGTAAAGTAGGCATACGAACCACTTTGCCTTAGACTCTATTGGAACAAAGCAAAGAAGGAGGCGGAATGGAGAAAGGAAAGGGACAAGGGCGGTCTTGCTTGG